ATGGATAAAAAAAATAAAAAAAATAAGCTAAACATTAAGTTTAGTCTTATATCGTTAAGATCAGAAAGATGATTTTGATCATCAAATGCAAAAGATATTGGAACTTTATACCTTATTTTTGCTTTACTCTCAGGTTTAATAGGTACAGCTTTTTCTGTGTTAATCAGATTAGAGCTATCTGCACCTGGAGTTCAATTTATAGCAGATAATCAGTTGTATAATAGTATAATAACTGCTCATGCTCTTGTTATGATATTTTTTATGGTCATGCCAGCTATGATAGGAGGGTTTGGTAATTTTTTATTGCCATTGTTAATAGGGGGAGCCGATATGGCATTTCCTAGGTTAAACAATATTAGTTTTTGGCTCTTAATACCAAGTATAGCATTATTTTTATTTGCTAATGGTATAGAGAATGGAGCAGGTACAGGCTGAACTCTCTATCCACCCCTATCAGGAATACAAAGTCATAGTGGACCCAGTGTAGATCTCGTTATATTTGCTTTACATTTATCTGGAATAAGCAGTTTATTAGGGGCTATGAATTTTATATCTACTATTCTTAACATGAGATGCCCAGGTATTAGATTACATAAGTTAGCACTATTTGGGTGAGCTGTTGCTATAACAGCTGTATTACTTCTGTTATCTTTACCTGTGCTAGCCGGTGGTATTACTATGATATTAACGGACAGAAACTTCAATACATCTTTTTTTGAAGTAGCTGGGGGTGGTGATCCTATCTTGTATCAACACCTTTTCTGATTTTTTGGTCACCCAGAGGTTAAATTTGTAGGCCTCTTAACATTGCTGTATGCTGGGACCACTTTGTTACAAAGTTTTAGATACTTCATCGTACACGACATAGTTAAAAAGCTAAAACAAAAAAGTAAATCAGCAGGTAACATTTCATTATACGGAACAAATACAATGAATGGAACCTCAGAGACTCTACGCAATGGAATTGTAGTAAATTCAGAACATGTAAAACGTACATCAAGACATGTTCCTAAACACTTGAAGCCTCTTAATAATGGACAATTAGGTCATTATTTAGCAGGTTTAATTGATGGTGATGGTCATTTTAGTAAAGCTCAACAATTAGTTATAGTATTTAGCTCTTCAGATGCATTTCTTGCTTATTATGTAAAAGAAAAATTAGGTAATTGTAATGTTAGAAAAGTGAAAGATAAAAACGCATATCTTTTAATAGTGTCCAAAAAGGAAGGAATACTAAATGTGCTTAACTTAATAAATGGTAAATTAAGGTCAGAAAATAGATTTAATCAAGTAATTGATGATATATTAAATCATGTTAGATATAAGGATATAAATATTAATTTTACTATGAACTTGACCAACGATTTTAACAATCACTGATTAGCAGGTTTTTCTGATGCAGATGCTAGTTTTCAAGTTAAGATTATTAATCGTACTACGAGAAACAAGCCAGAAATAAGATTAAATTATCAAATAGATCAAAAAAATAATATACTATTAAGGAAAATAAAAAATTATCTAGGTGGTAATATTGGATATAGAAAATCCCAAGATACTTACTATTATGGTTCTACTAGTTTTGGTTCTGCTAAAAATGTTATAGAATATTTTAATCAATTTAATTTACAATCTAGAAAACACATAAGTTATTTAAGATGAAGAAAAGTCTACACATTAATACAAGATAGAGAACATTTAACTGATAAAGGCTTAATAAAAATTCTAAAAATAAAGTCCTTAATTAACCACCATGAAGAAAATACTACAATTTAAGATAAAGTCCTAACAAGAATATAAAAGTTTTTGAAAATTAATGGGAACAGACTTTGATTTAAAGTTGATGCTGTTCAATTAATTAAAATATTCGCTACATATTAATAATACCAGGTTTTGGAGTAATTAGTACTACAATATCAGCCAGCTCAAATAAGAGCGTATTTGGTTATCTTGGTATGGTATATGCCATGATGTCCATAGGTGTTCTAGGTTTTGTTGTCTGATCACACCACATGTATAGTGTTGGTCTAGACGTGGATAAAATTGTGTTCACGGTAAAAATCTTGCTGTATGCTGGAAACTCCTGTTTAAGTGGTCCACTCGTATTAATTACGTTAGGTAAAATCTGCTTAAAGTATAATAAACTACCAGGACAATCAGCAGGAAACTTTGGTTTTAGTGCAAGTGCTACGGCTGACACTAAAAATACTTATAATAGTTATACTAAACTTTCTTCTATTTCTGAACATGTATCTAAACATAAATCTTACCTTACTGATACTGAGTTTGGTTATTTTTTAACTGGCTTAATAGAAGGGGACGGTTGATTTGGTAAAAAGCAGTTATACATCATTTTTGCTGAAAATGATGTAGCACTAGCTTACTATATCAAAAAACAAATAGGTTATGGTAATGTATACAAAATTAAAAACAAAAAAGCAGTTAGATATATTTGTAAAAATGCAAAAGGTTTATCATACATCTTATCTTTAATTAATGGTAAATTTGTAAGTAGACCTAAATATGAACAATTACTTAAACACAATTATGATGTAGATTTTAATTATACCATATTGCCACCCCTAAATTGTTTGTCATTAGATAACCATTGACTGGCGGGCTTTACCCAGGCGGATGGTTGCTTTCATATCAGCGTTATAAAAAGTAAAGCACATAATACGGGATTTAGTGTAAGATTAGAGTTTTCTTTAAAACAAAATGACGTTGTACCTTTAAAACTTCTCTATGATACAGTTAAAATGGGTAATCTTTCTCAATATAACACCGGCATATGGTGCTACAAAAGTACAGGGTTTAAAACTGCACAGATTCTAATTAATTATTTTGATATATATAAAGTGTTTGCTGGTAAATATGTAAACTATCTGAAATTCAGAAAAGTGTACATTATGATAACTAATGGTCAACACTTGGAAGTAAGAGGTATAACTAAGATAAAAAGTATTGCAACTAAAGGATCCTCAGAGACAAGTACGCAAGAAGTCAATCTGTAAAAGAACTGACTAAGATACTGTCCAAAATTTAATGACAAGAGCGTATTTCACAGCTGCTACTTTAATTATAGCAGTGCCAACAGGAATTAAAATATTCAGTTGGTTAGCTACATGTTACGGAGGATCTTTTCAATTAACACCTTTTATGTTATTTGCCTTAGGATTCGTATTTATGTTCACAGTAGGAGGATTGAGTGGTGTTGTTTTAGCTAACGCTTCACTTGACATTGCATTTCACGATACCTATTACGTAGTAGCTCAAATGGGCCTAGATAATATATCTTTTTTTAAATATTATTTTGAAATTGACTATATGCTGGAAACTATGTTTTTTGTGTATTGTTTACTATTTATTAATACGTTTTGTCTTTACAAACTAGACCACAGTAGGTATAATATACTTTTAAGTAGTGAAAATAACAGTACAAAATTATCAATAAAGGATATAAACATACAATCAGCAGAAAACTGTAAAGGATTCTCAGAGACTGTACGTCAATTGCCAGATACTAAAGATTATAAATTTTGAAATTGATTTGCGGGGGTATTAGATGGAGACGGTAATTTTGATATTAGAAAATCTCCTAGCAATGGTAAAAAAGTTGTTAAACAAATTAGAATTAAATTACATAACAGAGATATTAGAATATTAACACGTATCCAAAATTATTTACATATGGGTAGAATTAGATCTGACAAAAACAAACCTTATTCTATATTTATAGTGTCTACTAAAGAATCTATGAATTATATTTTAAATGGTGTTAATGGTCTTATTAGATTAAAAGTCCCCTCGTTTAAACAGGCGTGTGTTTTGTCTAATATTGGTTATATTGAGCCTGATTATAATATAGCCTTATATGACCCTTATTTTTCAGGCTTAGTAGATACTGATGGTAGTGTAGTATTTAATTACTCTGGTAACAGAATAGAATGCAACTTAGAGTTTAAATATAATGAGTACAGCTCAAAATTAAATTTCAATAATACTATACCCAAATGTAAACCCTACATAATAAAACGTAGTAAATCTTCTAATATGCAAGGTTCTAAACAATTTTTATCTATCGCTTTTAAATTTCAAAATGTTAATGCTATGCTATTTATATATGACTATTTCATGCATAATAGATTATATTGTGATATGAAGTTTTATAGAGTTACAAAAATTAAACCTTTTATAGAAATTAGAAAATACAAAACATCACCTATAAATAGTCTAGAACATAAAATATACTCAGATTTTGTCATTAATTGAATTAAATATGAAAATCCTTTATGATATAAAGTTACTTTCATATCTAATTTACAACAATAAATAGTTTAGCATTACTGGTAATGATACAGTCCAATATAAGACAATATTTTTATCTTATACACTAATTTTTTCATTTAGATTGTTAATTTTTTCATTTCTTGTGTTAATTATTGCATTTAAAATTTTATTATTGATGTTAGGACAAAGTACGATGCGTAATATAACGTTATATATTCTATTTATAATATTTTATTTAGTACTAACATGTCTTTTTTCAAAACCCTTACTTTTAGATTCATTTGTTAGTGAAAAGGATAGTGGGGCTATAGCTAGAACTCCTTTATTGCAGGGCAAACTTTAGCAACTCCTCAACCTGGCTTATATAGGGTAACAGGTGGTCATGTTAATGTAGGTTTTACCTAAAGGCAGTGTAATTAAAATAATTGGTATTATGGTGGATCAATACCCCACTACTTTAGTGGGGTGAGATTACCAAAATGGTAACCAACTTTTTAATAAAAACTTTGCAAAAGTTCTTTATGAATTAAGTGCAGCGGGTAAGAAAACATGTAGCTATAGTAGCTTAGATTATGCTTATGCTGGTAGAGATTGTGTGCAAGCAAATCTTAATTGCCAATATCTCCAAGCTTTTAAAGCTGCTAGGGGGTTAGGTGTTAATTCAGAAAATCATGGAGAATTCTGCATATCAAAAAAAATTTTAAATGCTTTAGCTGAACAAGAACATTAAACAAATTAACTATATGTAATGTATAAAAGAAAAATTACCAATAGCATTTCCACTACGTATTATCAATGGGTGCTGTTTTTGCACTATATAGTGCCTGATATTTTTGAATACCCAAAATACTAGGTGTTGACTATAACAGATCATGGGGAAAAGTACATTTCTGAATCTTATTCATAGGGGTTAATGTTACGTTTTTCCCTCAACACTTTCTAGGTTTGCAGGGTATGCCTAGAAGAATAAGTGATTATGCTGATGCTTTCGCAGGTTGAAACATGATATCTAGTTTTGGTTCTATAATAAGTGTGATAGCAACATTCTTGTTCTTACACGTATTATATACACAGTTGACAATAGGTAAACCTGTATTAGGTTATCTTTGATCTATGCCTAGCTATTTTTCCGATGCATTACAAGCTCTTATCATTAGATCATTTGATTCCTTAGAGTGAGCATTAAGTAGCCCACCCAAACCTCATGCTTTCGTAAGTCTGCCTGTACAAAGTGGATTGCCTCCTCATAAACTTAACAGATTCTGAACTTTTATAAAACAAATATGGGTTAATGTTTATACAAAAAAATTCATATTTAGTTTTATAATAGTATTTTTTACAGGTTTTATTAGCAGATATATTATTTTAAATTATTTACATGTGGATGTTATTGCAGACATGTTCCATATAGTTTCTATTTTATATTATGTTACAATGAGCGTGTATATACCATTTATACGCGTAGTTGTATCTGAACTATGTAACCCTGGGGTGTTTATGATGGATGATAATCCATATGGTGGAACTGGTAGTGGTACTAGTAATCCATATGGTGGAACTGGTAGTGGTACTAGTAATCCATATGGTGGAACTGGTAGTGGTACTAGTAACCCATCGGGTACTGGTAGTGGTACTAGTAACCCATCGGGTACTGGTAGTGGTAAGATTAAGGTAACTGATCTTTGCGCTACGGATCCTGGACGTGCTCCGGTTACTGGTACTCCTGAGAACCCCAAACCTGCTCATTATGGTCCTAAAGGTGGCTATATACCTGAATCTTGAACTGCATCGGGGAACACGACAGGTCAAGGTGGTACCTTACAGGTAGATACTAGGCAAGGAAAGTGATTCGAACTCCAGGTATATGATCGCACTGGCCAAGACTTCGTTTATAAGGAAGGAGAAACAAACCAACCTTTGGCTAGTAGTCTTGCTGAAGCTATGGCCCATCAAACCACTTTAGGTACTAAACTACATGATTATTATTTGAATGCTAAGCAAAAAGGATTCTTCTGCAATGTTTTACGTAATCAAGATCGGGAGATGTATGATAAAATTTTTACTAATAAACGAGGGGGGCCTGCTACTAAACCTAATTGAAACGCTGCAAATTCAGATATGCAGCGTATATTAGATGCGTTTAGAAGGGCAAAGTAAATAAATATATATATCCTATTTAGACTCTGTGCAGAAGTCAGGTCTGCATGCTATTGAAATAAGCAAGGATCAAAGAAAAAGTATATATAATAAATGTAAGGAAGCAATAAAATACGCACCATACCCTCAATAAATGACTTTAACTCCAAATTCAAAGAAGCAGGTGTCGTACTTAAACGTTCTGGCTCGTATTCAATTGGAACTTGCAGCATTGGATGCAGCAAAGGAGCTTAAGCCTAGCGTAATTTCTGAACAACGTATGAATAAAAGTAAAGCTAGCCTGAATCTAGCTGAGCTACTTATCTCAAAGAGAGCTAGATGGTTATGGGATAAAGAATTTAACGACGAGGAACGTGAAAGATGCTCAAAAATTGTTAGCCTTGAAGGAGATACTTATTATCGACCTCTTGGTCCTAAGAAGAAGGAAAAAACTATTAAGTGACCTATAAACCATGATAATGATGTTGACTAAGCATGCTTAGTGTATACTAATAAAATGTGATTATAATGCCAGGTGTATATTTTATTTCTACTTAATTAACTAGCCTTTTGTACCTTAGCCTTACATCCAGGATCGTTGCCATATAATATTATAAAAAGCAAGGAGGCAAAATATCTGGTTGTTGTCACTGTATTACGCGGGGCCGGGGCGTAATACCCTGTGTCTATATACCTTCTTACGTTTATATAATAATAATTAATAATTTGTACATTTTCTACGTTATAAGTTCCTATTAAATGTATACACACGTGATAAATGTAGTAGATGTTTGAGGCTTTGCTTATAAAAAGTAAGCATAATACTTAAGTTGGCTAAAATTACATAGCCACCTCTTTATTAAAACTAATACGAAAATTCGTTTTATTGTTAACCTAATTTTTTAATATGACATATACTTTTTCTGCATACTGCCTGTAGAACTTGGCTTATACTATGTAAGCAATCACTACATTGGCTTATTATTTCTAGTTTCTAGCTGATACATTGTACTGTTTACGAAGTAAAGCTGCTGCTAGCATTTAAAGCTGCGCTGGCGCCAGCTACATAATAATGCGTGCTTACGAAGTTATGCAGGCATAAGTTTGTGTGCTTACCTAGTTATGCAAGCACCACGCCATACAGCTTAATTTCACTTAGCATGTCAAAGGTGCTTAGTATTACCATGTATATAGCATTACGAAGTAAAGCATACTTACGAAGTTATGCAAACCAGTCAATAAAAGATTATACACTTTATTTTACATTATGTTATATTTACCCATACTGATTTCTATTGTAAAAATTTTAATAGTAACTGTTCCCGTTTTACTAACTGTAGCATTTGTTACGGTTGCTAATTTAATTTTATTTTTTCTTGGACCTATAATAACGTTAATATTTTCTTTGTTAGGATTTTCTGTTGTACCTTATGGACCCGGGTTGGCTATCTCGGATTTTAACTTCGGTATACTTTATATGTTAGCTGTTTCTTCTTTATCTACGTATGGTATATTATTAGCAGGTTGATCTGCTAATTCTAAATATTCATTTCTGGGATCATTAAGCAGCCCACCTAAACCTCATGCTTTCGTAAGTCTGCCTGTACAAAGTAGTAACTTTTGATTGATTAGTAGAATTTCAATATTATTATTAACTGCTTTTTTTACATTTGCATTAAGATGACCATTTAAATCTATGCTTGATAATTTAGATATGCTGGCATATTATCCTATTATTAATACGTTAATATCACTAGTTTTAGCTTTTTGCGTTACTACCGCTTTGTTTAAAGAATTATCGTTTCTTAGAATAAGAGTTATCATATGTACGGGTACGATATTACCTATGTTAGTATTTTTTTTTACTAGCAATTTTGATAGCGTATGCTGTTGTATTGAAGCACTTGCTGTTTCATATACATTAACGACTTTGATCTTTTATCCTATAGAATCGGGCAGTTTTTTATTAGCTGCTTCGAGTAGTGATAATATAGGCAGCTCTGCGGATGCAGGAGTTGGCAGCTCTACTGGCGCTGGAATAGATAGCTCTTCACATAGTACTTCTGAGCAAGAAAAGCTAGATGAAGCTATCAAAGCTACACAGGAGAAGCTTAAGAGTGCTGAGGTTCATCTAGATTTTCTTACATTTCAAGATAACCTCAAACTTACAGCAGCGCAACAAATGGAAATTCAAAAAAAGCGTATACTAGATGGATGAAAAAAATCAAAAATATCTCCTATAGAAATGAAAGAACAAATGAATGATATGGAGAATCATTATATACAACAACTTGACATTGAGATTCAATTAAAGCAGTTATTAATAGAAGCTGGTAATTCTCCCCATGCAGCATCATGAAGAGAAAAAATAGAGTCTCCTGGCGTATTATTAGACTTAGTACAAAAGTCAGGTGTGCATGCTATTGAAATAAGCAAGGATCAAAGAAAAAATATATATAATCAATGTAAGGAAGCAATAAAATACCAACCATATCCTAAAGAAATGACCCTAACTCCAAAATTAAACAAACAAGTGTCGTACCTAAACATTTTGGCTCGTATTGAATTAGAACAAGCAGCACTGGATGCAACAAAGAAGGTTAACCCTAGTGTAATCCCTGAAGAACATTTAAAGACTAGCAAAGCTAGCCTGAAGTTAGCTCATCTACTTGTATCAAAGAGAGCTCAATGGATGTTTGATCAAGAATTTAACGATGAGGAACGTGAAAAGTGCTATAATAGTATTACTTCCTTTAAAGGAGATACTTATTATAAACCTCTTGTTCCTAAAAAGAATAAGAAAAAAAGTATTAAGTGACCTATAAACCATGATAATGATGTTGACTAAGCATGCTTAGTGTATACTAATAAAACGTGATTATAATGCCAGGTGCATATCTTATTTCTATTTAATTAACTAGCCTTTTGTACCTTAGCCTTACATCTAGGATCGTTGCCATATAATATTATAAAAAGCAAGGAGGCAAAATATCTGGTTGTTGTCACTGTATTACGCGGGGCCGGGGCGTAATACCCTGTGTCTATATACCTTCTTACGTTTATATAATAATAATTAATAATTTGTACATTTTCTATGTTATAAGTTCCTATTAAATGTATACATATGCCATAAATGTAGTAGATGTTTGAGGCTTTGCTTATAGAAAGTAAGCACAATACTTAAGTTGGCTAAAATTACATAGCCACCTCTTTATTAAAACTAATACGAAAATTCGTTTTATTATTAACCTAATTTTTTAATAAGACATATACTTTTTTCTGCATACTGCCTGTGAAAGTAAGCTTATATTATGTAAGCTTATGTTATGTAAGCTTATATTATCTAAGCAATCACTACAATGGGTTATTATTTCTAGTTTCTAGCTGATACATTGTACTGATTACGTACTAAAATTGCTGCTAACCTTTAAAGCTGCACTACATAATAATGTGATTGCATAAGTTTGTGAGCACCACACCATATAGCTTAATTTCACTAAGCAGGCCAGAAGCTATGCAGGTACTTCGTATTACCATGTAGACAGCATTACGAAGTAAAACATACTTACGAAGTTATGCAAACCAATCAAGAAAAGATTATACACTTTATTTTACATTATGTTATATTTACCCTTAATGATTTCTATTGTAGAAGTTTTAATAGTAACTGTTCCCGTTTTACTAACTGTAGCATTTGTTACGGTTGCTGAAAGAAAAACTATGGCAAGCATGCAAAGAAGATTAGGCCCCAATATAGTGGGATACTATGGTCTTTTACAAGCATTTGCAGACGCTTTAAAGCTTTTACTGAAAGAATATGTTTCCCCTACGCAAGCTAATTTAATTTTATTTTTTCTTGGACCTATAATAACGTTAATATTTTCTTTGTTAGGATTTTCTGTTGTACCTTATGGACCCGGGTTGGCTATCTCGGATTTTAACCTCGGTATACTTTATATGTTAGCTGTTTCTTCTTTATCTACGTATGGTATATTATTAGCAGGTTGATCTGCTAATTCTAAATATGCATTTCTGGGATCATTAAGAAGTACAGCTCAATTAATTAGTTATGAGTTGATTTTAAGTTCAGCTATTTTACTTGTAATATTGTTATCAGGTAGTTTAAGTTTAACTGTTAACATTGAATCTCAAAAAGCAGTATGATACATCATACCACTATTACCTATATTTATCATATTTTTTATAGGGTCCATAGCAGAAACAAATAGAGCTCCCTTTGATTTAGCCGAGGCTATTGACTAAAAACAATATGATTTGGTCTCGTAAAAGATTGCTATATGCTGAAAAACCTTAATATTATAAGACAATCAGCAGGAAACAAACAGATACTAAGGTATCCTAGTAGAATCTTCAGAGACTACACGCAATCATTAAATACAAATTTATATTGTATTTAATAAAATATAGTCCAACCTTATATGTGAATGTAAAAATAATATATATATAAGAAATTTAGGTTGTGTACAACTAACACTTATAAAATAGGACTCCGTACCTATATCGAACAAAAAAAAGGCTATTCTAGTTTGATTTATAGATCTTTTTCTTCCTCTCAATCGTTGAACAATTTATCTACTCCTGTGCCTATAAAAGCTTTTCATAATTTAAATAATAATGAAACGGTTATTTCATATAATAAAATATTAAGAAATAAAGCAGGTATATACTGTTTTGTAAATACTGTAAATAATAAGCGATATATAGGTAGCGCGAAGGATTTATACTTAAGACTTATTGAACATCTTGCAAACAAAAAATCTAATATCGCTTTATAAAATGCTATATTAAAATATGGCTTAAATAAGTTTGAGTTTTGTGTTTACGAATATTTTACTTATCATAGTAAACTGGCAAGTAATAAAGCTTTAACAGACTTAGAAACAAGTTATATTAAAAAATATCCCTTTGATAGCTTGTATAATTTTATGAGAACAGCTACAAGTATTGAAGGCTATAAACATACAGACGAAGCTAAATTAAAAATGTTAAAAAGATTTGAGTATAAATCTAATCATCCTATGTACGGTAAATCACATAAGGAGGAAACTTTAAAACTGATAAGTAAACCAGGTGAGTTGAACCCTATGTTTGGTAGAAAACATAGTGAATAAGCAAAGAAAATGATAAGCGATAGATTAAGTAAACATAGAAACGGTGTAGGTATATTTGATTTAAAAAATAATCTAATTAAAAACTTTAAAAATAATGTTGAATTAGCCAAGTATTTAAATATATCTAAAGTTACAGTTGGTAAATATTTAAATTCATGCCTTATTTATAAAAAGCAGTATAGATTTAAAGTGAATAACTAATAAATAAACTAAAAGGTTTATTTCTCTTATATATATATTACACAAGGAATCAGAGTTAGTTAGCGGTTTCATGACAGAACATGCAGCAGTTATTTTTGTTTTTTTCTTTCTAGCTGAATATGCTAGTATTGTTCTTATTTGTATACTGACAACTATACTTTTTTTAGGAGGCTACATAATTAATTTCATACCCCTCATATATTTGTTTAAAGAAATTGATCCCTATTTATATGTTAATATTATAAACTCAGATTATGAAACTCTATTATCTGATCCTATAATAGAAGGAATGGTGTATGGGCTTACATTAGGGTTAAAATCCTGTATAATGATATTTATTTTTATATGGGCTAGAGCCTCATTCCCTAGAATACGTTATGATCAATTGATGTCATTTTGTTGAACAATACTTTTACCCCTTGTACTGGCTTTTATATTTTTATTTCCTTGCATTCTTATTAGCTTTGATTTAATACCTAGTAATGTGCATTTACTATAGACTATATAATGTTTGACGCATGCATCAAACTAGCCACTACTAATACCCAACCACCTCTAATTTTGATCTCTTTTTTATACTTTAATAGTATCATACTACGTGATTTTTCCTTTTAGTATGAAAAAAAATCAACAAAACCTTATTAGATTTAGTTGGAGGGACTATTTTTAATCAATCATAAAATAAAAATGGCTATCATAACAGAAAAAAAATAAATATAAAGTAAGTATTTTTTAGATGTGTAACAAAAGCTAACATACGTGTAGCAAAAAATACGCATATGCCTTATATCTATTTAGTTAATAAATAAGACATTCATAGGGTAAAACGTATAGAATCTTACTGCATGCATGCAATAAGTATGAATAACTAAGTAACCCTACAAAAATATAAATTTCACAGTTTGATATTGATACTACGTACACTTTTTTCGCAAACTTTACTTTTCTAGCTTATAGTTTGAGGGTTACACCATCGATACACCCTAGTATAATTATTAATATATATGTAAATAGTTAACAATATAGGTAATAAAAAGATTATGTGGTAAATTTTTTATATGACGTATGTTTCGTGATAATAATACTAATACTATTAATACCTTTGGCAGGAGTATTAATTATTTCCACATTAATGTATAATGTTAAACTTGAAGCTCTTACTGGCGATATCGATAAAACAAAAATTAAAGCTGTTACTGGCGATAAGGACGAAAACCCAAATGTGAAGAAAGTAGTGTTTAATTCTGGGGATTCTTATCTAGCATATGCAGGTGCGTATGCAGATGTGAGTTATAATAACGAGTTAGACCATCAATCCCTACCGCTGACACAAAAAAAATTTTCAGAAGTAAAAACAGTCAACAAACCACGCATGTTAAAGCCTAATGTGCCAATGGTTAAATATATAACTACGTGGACGAACATATCCCTTAAATCTACAGCATTGAAAACATCAATATTAGCCTTATTTGTATCTTTAGTGTTATTTGCATTTTTTGATTTCACTAACAATCAATTTCAATTTGTACAAGAATATCATGAAGTAAATACCTTTAGTTTTTATTTAGGTGTAGATGGTTTATCTATATATTTTGTCTTGTTAACAACAATAATAATGCCTATTGCATTGTTATCGAATTGAACATCTATATCCCACAACTTGAGATCGTTTCTCATAATAATATTGTTGTTGGAAACACTACTATTGTGCGTGTTTCTAGTACTAGATATTTTATTGTTTTACATTTTTTTTGAAAGTATATTACCTCCTTTGTTCATATTGATAGGGTCTTTTGGTTCAAGCAACAGGGTAAGAGCTAGTTTTTACTTATTTTTATACACACTTTTGGGTTCTTTATTTTTATTATTGTCTATAGTTACAATGTCTTCCATAATAGGAACCACCGATTTTGATGCTTTATATAAAACTAATTTAAACTATTATACTCAATTTTTCTTATTTTGTGGTATTTTTATAGCTTTTGCAGTTAAAACACCAGTAATTATTTTAAATACTTGACTGTTAAAAGCTCATGTTGAATCACCATTAAGTGGTAGTATAATATTAGCAGGAATAGTTCTTAAACTAAGCTTATATGGTATACTTAGATTAATGTTACCTTTATTACCAAAAGCTTGCTTAAATTACACTTATATCATATATTTAATTGGTGTTATTACTATTATATATGCTAGTATAAGTACATTAAGAACGATAGATGTAAAAGAGCTTATAGCGTATTCATCTGTATCACATGCTGCAGTTTACCTTATAGGTGTTTTTAGTAATACAATACAAGGTATAGAAGGAGGGATAACACTGGGTTTAGCTCATGGCTTTGTCTCTTCTGGCCTATTTATTTGTGTAGGAGGTGTTTTATATGATAGATCTTCTACTAGACTGATAACTTATTATAGAGGTATGGCCCAATTAATGCCCTTGTTTTCTATTGTTTTGTTTATACTATGTTTGGGTAATTGTGGTGTACCTCTTACCTTAAATTTTGTAGGTGAATTTTTATCATTATACGGAGCGTTTCAAAAGTCTACAATATTGGGAGTTTTAGCTAGTTCATCTATTATATTTTCTGCTGCTTATACCATATACATGTTCAACAGAATAGCTTTTGCTGGATCATATTCTAAATTTTTCAATGTAAACGTTCCTGATCTTAATAAACGTGAATTATATATCTTATTAACATTGGTTTTATTTACATTAGTTTTAGGTATATACCCCGCCCCCGTATTAGATGGTTTACATTATTCTGTAACAACTTTAATATACTCTCCCTGCATGTTTTAAACCTAAGCAAGTTTTTAGTTTTAATATATATATACTATTATTTAAAATATATTTTTGCTTATATACTTGTATGTTTTTACTTAATACATACTTATAGTTATATAAAATATACTTGTATACTATAAGTAAATAGTATACTTGTACAAATGTTATACATTAGCACTTAAGTTTTTAATGGTAAGGGCTTTATTTACTGATGCTTCATACTCCTGATGTTACACACTCCTATTACCTGATGCCTCGCTACTTCGTACTTTTTTTTCCTGATGTTTCACACTCCTCTTCACCCTGGTGTTACACACTTTTTCTTATATTACATATTACTTTTTCCTTATATTACATATTACTTTTTCCTTGTGTTTAGCTGCCTCGCACTCCTATTTACTGATGCTTATTACCTCCAATGTTATACATTCCTTGATTTCTTTAATTTTAATTAAATAGTGTGTAATGTGCTATGTAAATTAATTATAGATTTATTAACTATATGGCTTATATATTACATTAATATTACTTATATGTATAAAATCAATTATATTTTTTATTGTATTATGCAACGTTAATCTATTTAAGCTCTACCCTAAGATTAAGTATGGTTGCAGCTGATATTCTATACTACAAATGCAAAATTTAGTCCTGTTTTCTCTTATTTTTTTAAGCTTTGCTGTGTGTGCTTAACTTATGTCATGGCTCAGTGTGCATGTTTACGTATTTATGCAATCAGGTAATCGAGGCATGATAGCAAAAAATAAGCATAAAACATCATTTATTTACGAAAATAGGTATGCTTAGCTTCTTATATTTATAGTTTATTAAGTATATTTACGAGGTTAATCTATTGAAGATAAGTTTGCATATTGCTACCTAGTAAAGTATCCAAGCTTGCATGTAGAATACTTGCTGCTTAAACATTTTCTATTATATAATATATTTATGATTGCATGTTTTACCATAGAAATCTTATACAATAGCCTATATTATAAGGTAGTGTATTATAAATACTACATATATTATGTTTTACATAACAGTGATCAATAATTAACATGAATATTTCCTGCTTTTTACATTAATTAATATACTGTAATGTGTGTTAAATATTAACGCATATTATCTTTAGCTGTATGGATGCTTACGAAGTTATGCAATTATATCACTACATACGCTTAGTTGTTTTATTTATTTATTTCCGATACTTCGCTGATTAGCTACTTAGCACTCCCAATTTTATACACTATTTTTCTTTATTCTACTTCAGGAATGTGTAACACTTAGGGAGGAAATGATATATATCAAAATAAAATAATGAAACAAGGCGTGTAAAGCACGCTAGTAGCATCAGAAGTTAACCATTACTAACTTCTTGCTGGTTGCTCATATTCCCTAAACATTGCATGTAATAAAGTAAGCCATAAGTAAAACGTGCTTATCGCTCTACAAGGCAATACAAAAGATAAAAATAACGGATTGACTTTAGTCCTCCAATGTTTAAGTAATCATTGGCAAACACTGAGCAAATTTCAAAGAACACTTGTTATTTATAAGTGTATTTGAAGCGAAATTCACTAGAGCTTTATATATGTTTATTGCATATAGATCATATAAATAGTGAAAACGTTCAACGACTAGATGGTGAGTATTGCTAACTATAACCTTCCAACTATGCTTGGCATCTTTAAAAACTTTCTATATTTTTTGGAATATCATATTTTTACTTTTTATTAATTTAATTAGTAATCATTATATTTGTATTAATTTTTACCATATGTGTTTATGTTTCAATACTAGCTTGCATACTATAAGTTGTGCACGTTATGTAATACTGGAAATAAAAACCTAAGGATTAGTTTCAAGGGCAGTATATAGTATACAAGTAAAGCTATATATAAAAGTAAAGCTATACAGCTAATCATGTCCTTTTTAATATTATATATTAGCTATTTTATATATTAGTATACATGTCACTATATAATTTAAATAAAAAATAATTATAATTTTTTGAAAATATCATGGAGAAAAATAATTATTCAAAAAAAGTTTGTAGCAATAACATTATTTATAATTATAATGAATTTAACGGTAATCTGCGTTATGTTACGAGGCAATCAGTAGGAAATGGATTGCTATTGTTTTACAACCACGTTAGTAAAGTAAATAAAAATAAACGTTCATTAGTAAATAAAGTACAGTATACTACTGATGCGTGCAAAAGGTTAGAGAGACAATCATCAAAAAAATATAAATTATCAAAAAGGCTAACAAATATGAAGGCAAACAACTACATAGGTAAACCGCGACATTTTTCTCCATTGAGTAATGAATGGTACAATAGTATCTACACATTTAATATGAATCTGCTCAAAATTTTACCTACTCTTAATAAGATCCTACTTAGAATAGTAAAAAGTTATTTTAATTTTTACAGCCGCAAGTTAGAAAAAAATATTAAATCTCGTCGTTTGCGTATTAAAGCTAGAAGGTTGTCTATTAACAAGATATTAACTAGCAAACCACAACTAAAACACACAAATGACCAAATAATTATTACTTTATATACTTACAATAGGCAAAAAATATATTATCTTAACAAACTAAAAAAGATTGCTTCTTTAGATGTAATGGATACTTTTTTACCTAATTTTTTAAAAGAAAAAATTCTTATATCTAACACAGAAAACTGACCTTCTAACATTAAATTAAGAACAATTAAAAATAAAGGTTTAGATCTCTTGGTCCTTAACTCCAAAATAAACCAGCAAAAAAGTAACATTTCAATAAATATGGATGCTGTTGCACAGGCTAATGCTTCCAATAATCCTATATACAAAGATTTAATTGCAAATATATCTAATGAGAAGTTTTATTCTTTTTACAAAAATTACGCTGCTAAATGTTTACGTGAAGAAATACTATCTGTTTACATTAAACAGTTAATATACTTTAACAAGTCTAAATTTGATCAAAGGTACATTATGCCTTTGGTAGACCTGGTAAAAAAAATTTACAATAAAAATATTAAATTTAATATTGTTGACCTTAAATATATATATCTTAATAGTTATATTTTTTCAGAAACACTGCTGACAAAATTAAAAAATAGAAAAAATAATATACTTAAGGTATTAGATAAATCTTTGTGGTTATTTACGGTACCAGATATGGATAAATTAGCCGTATATAATGACATATATACTCGCGAAAAGAGATTACAAAACTTAAAAGCAAACAGCTTTACTAAAGTTGAGGGCTTAAACCTAAAAACAAGTAATAACAATAAAATTTTACAACTACTTTTCAGTGGTAATAGTGAAGTTTCGAGAGTAAATACCGTGAATAACAAGCAAAACATAAAGATTAATAGTTATGAAGATTTTTTACATGTAGAACCAAAAAATAATGATGGAGTAGATTCACTATTATCAGCAGTATACACCACCCGAAGTTTGGATATATTTAAAAATTATAAAACGTCTAAACATGTAGACAATATTTGCAAGACTTACAATGGTATATCTATTGAAAATCAAAAACAAGCAACCTGTGCAGCCATACCGTTAAACTTAAGATGTTGTGATTATACACATGATAGACAACAAAAAGTGTTTAAAAATATAAAAAACGTGGACGTAACTGGTATAAGAATTGAGGCAGCTGGAAGATTGACTAAGCGTAACACTGCTGCTAAATCTGTTTCTAAACTTAGATACACGGGTAATATAAAAGATATGGATTCTTCTTACAAAGGCTTATCTTCAGTTACTTTAAGAGGTTTTGCAAAATCTAATCTGCAGCATACCAAATCTGAATCTTACATACGTATTGGATCTTATGGTATGAAAGTGTGGATCAGTAGTTTTTTATCTAGACGTATATATTTATTATTAATATCAATATATCTTTTTCACATTTAATCTACTTATAGTCATATGTTGCTTACGTTTATTCTGTTTATAAATACATATATTTATACCTAAAAATACATTTATTGATTGATGTTTTACTACGATATGTTTTGCGTATTTACTAATACTTGATTATATTATTTTTCTTTTTAAGTTAAGAAAAATAAGAGTAATGTTTACATGTGAGTCTACAATTACAACTGTGCCATTTGTACATATCTTGCCTTGCGTTAAATATAGGAAGTAATTAAAGATGATGAAATAGTCTGAGCCGTCTTGTAAAAGCCGGAAATGTGACATAAACAACTCACATAAAACAAAAACTGATTTAAATACGGTTAAGTATATTATATATAATCCACGGTTTATTTATTTTTATTGCATAACTTTATACGCATGATAAAAATATCAGAAATATCAGAAGTTAAGTAACAAAAAAATAAATATAAAAAAGAAAAAGAAATGTTTGTGGATGCTTACAAAATTATGCAATCACATTACAAGCATATAGATATGAAAATATTTACTATTATATTTATAAAACATATTGCGTTTTAATATACAGTTCGCAAGAAATCATAAGACAGATTGCGCTTCAATATACAATTTGCAATAAATCATAAAACCTACAATAACCTTATTTGTTTTGTAGGCACATTAATTTTTATAAATAAAGTTATAATATAAATATATATGATAAAAATGAGAATATTCAAGAGTCATCCTTTATTAAAATTGGTTAATTCATATTTAATAGATTCATCGCAACCATCTAATTTAAGTTTTTTATGAAACTTTGGTTCTTTATTAGCCTTTTGTTTAATAATACAAATAATTACAGGAGTAACATTAGCAATGCATTACAATTCCAATGTTTTAGAAGCATTTGATTCAGTAGAACATATTATGCGTGATGTTAACAATGGATGATTGATACGATATTTACATTCAAACACAGCTTCCGCATTCTTTTTTACAGTTTATTTTCACATAGGGAGAGGATTATACTATGGATCATATAAAGCTCCTAGAACATTAGTTTGAACTATAGGTACAGTTATATTTATTTTAATGATGGCTACAGCATTCCTGGGTTTTTTAAATAGCCCAAAATGGTATAAATTAAACAATATAAAAAACAACAATAAAAAACAATGAAATAAAGTAAATTCTAAACAAGTCATGTTTTGCTTAGGCTTTGTTTCTACAAACAAAAAATTAAGCACTATGTCGGCTACATCCTTTTCTGGTAAAGGCGGTGTAAAACATTTTTCTACTTTTTCTAGATCATTAAGTATAATCAAAAAAAAAAAAGAATTAGGTACTTATAATTCTTTACAAGAGCATTCTAAAGATGTTACAGATTTTCTAAGTGAAAACAACCTTAAACCTGTACATATTTATGAAAGTTTAAATGAAAAGTCAACTCAAAATAAAGTGTTAAACGAAACTAGGAACATAGCGGGTGTATATTTAATTTTAAATAAGATTAATTTAAGCTGTTACGTAGGATCTGCTTCCACAAATAAATTCAATGCTAGGTTCCGTAAGCATTTATTTAATTTTACTGGTAGCAAGATAGTAAAAGCTGCAGTAAAAAAGTATGGGATAGACAATTTTGCTTTTATGATATTACATGTTTTTCCCAAAGTTGTTACTAAAGAAAATAATAAAGAACTGCTAAACTTAGAGGATTATTATTTGAAATCTTTATTACCTGATTATAATATAGTGACTGAAGCTGGAAACACTTTTGGCTATAAGCACTCTGAAATAACGAGAATAAAAATGGTAGAAAACTATAGCCAAGAACGCCGTTTAAAAATAGGTGATTTAAATAAAGGTAAATTCATGAGTGAGGTACACAAGGCAAATATTAAAGCAGCTGCTTTAACTCGTAAAAAGCCTGTATACTCTAAAGAAAGCTTAGTTAACATGGCAAAAAATTCTAAACCCATAATACTGTTCAATTTAGATAGAACGGTATATGGTGAATACCCTAGTATTACGGCAGGAGCTGAATCATTAAGGTGTAGTGTAAAAACTATATGAAGAGCTATGAACACACCTAAGAAAATACTAAAAAAACGTTGAATTATTAAATTTCTGACAAAGTAAAATTACATCTTAACCTGTATTGTTTATTTGATTGCTCTTTTTCTACAAATTTAATTGTTGTTTGTTCAATAGTTGTTTAATTTAAACCATAGTCCCATGAGTACAAATTTTTATGCAATTTTATAAAAAAAATAAAAATTAAAGTGGAATAGCCTGACAAGGTTATTTAAGAGATATCTTTATTTCTTAGGCAATATTAGTGGTACGATCAAAGAACTTTTAATATTGGTATATAGTGTAAAGTTAACTATATAGCCGGCTATATTATTATGTTAGAGATCGTCGGTTATTATAATGACCGCGACAGACTGGGTCACTGATGGGTGTCTGAAATGATGCTTAATGCACAGTCGGAGTATTTAGTTGTCATAGACTAATAGAATATACGAATTCAAAGTTATTCTAGCTTTTTATAAATAACTTACAGTTTATATTAAGTATACTTGTATGTTTTACCATATGGTCAAATGAGTTTATGAGGCGCAACAGTTATAACTAGTCTTATGAGCGCCATACCATGAGTTGGACAAGATATAGTTGAGTTTATCTGAGGTGGTTTCAGTGTAAATAATGCTACATTAAATAGATTTTTTGCCTTACATTTTGTTTTACCTTTTATATTAGCTGCTTTAGTTTTAATGCATATGATTGTACTGCATGAAAAAGCAGGTTCAGGTAATCCTTTGGGTGCTTCAGCTAATTATGACAGATTACCATTCGCCCCTTATTTTATTTTTAAAGATTTAATTACAATATTTATTTTTATATTAGTATTATCTATATTTGTATTTTTTATGCCTAACTTATTAGGAGACAGTGAAAATTATGTAATGGCTAATGCAATGCAAACTCCTCCTGCCATAGTACCTGAGTGATAAATAAAAGATGTCACTTAATCTCGCTGTTTGCTGGAAAATCCTAAACTTATATTTACCTTTTGCGTTGCAGAGCAATCAGCGTGATATAATTATGGTTAGGATTATCAGCAGGAAACCAACGGATATACTGGCTTATTTGTGTTAACATTTTATGCCATTATCCTACTAGGTTCCTCAGAGACTATACGCGAGACTTTTTAAGAGCCGGCTCTTAAAAATGAAGAGATAGTCCAAATATTGTAGTAATACAATAAATATAAATATATATATGTTGTATTTATAAAATTAACATGATTCATTTAATATTCTTTTATGATCTAGTGGTGCATTATATGCAGCTCGATCCACAAAAGGTATTACACGTTTATCTTCAGCTGATAGAGCTTTGATAACACTACCTCAAGAAATAAAAGATATATTAATTGGTATTATACTAGGTGATGCCCACATAGTAAAAAGATCCTTTACTGGTAACTCTAGATTGGTGTATGCTCAATCTAGCATAGAACATAAGGAGTACTTTAATTATGTATTTAGCTTTTTTAAGCCTTTTTGTGTTAATGGTTATACACCTCAATCTAGAATAGTCAAAGATAATAGAACTAAAAAGACATATAGTGCTATCTCTTTTACAACTATGCAACTTCCCTGTTTTAATGTATATAGAGAAATGTTTTATCCATCAAATGTAAATAGGATTCCTGATAATATTTATGAATTACTAACACCTAGAGGGCTAGCCTTTTGAATAATGGATGACGGAAGCCGTCACGGGCTCGGTTTGCATTTGAGTGTTTATGCTTTCTCTAATGAAGATGTAGATAAACTTATGTTTGTTCTACAAGATAAATTTAACTTAAGATGTTCAATACATTATAACAGAGATAATAAACCCCGTATTTATATTTTCAAATAAAGTATGGATAATTTAAGATCATTAACTAGTCCATATTTTGTTAATAAAATGTTATATAAATTAGGGTTATAAAGCTCACACTAACGGTTTGATTATTTTTTAAGCTTATATTTTAAAGATTAAATCGCATGTTAAAATAAAATTGATCTTTTACCATTTTATGCTATACTTAGATCTATACCTAATAAACTATTAGGTGTAATTGCTATGTTTTCTGCTATATTAATATTATTAATTATGCCCTTCACTGATCTTTCTAGGTCTAGGGGTATACAATTTAAACCTTTAAGTAAAGTAGCTTTTTTTTTATTTGTAGCTAATTTTTTAATATTGATGGAACTAGGTGCTAAACATGTGGAATCCCCATTTATAGAATTTGGACAAATATCTACAGTTGTTTACTTTGCATATTTTTTAATTATAGTTCCATTAATTAGTTTAATTGAAAATACATTAATTGAACTGTCTATGGAATCAGATGATAGAAGACAGTTATGACATGATTTAAATATGGTTCAATCTAATCCTATAGCTTTAACTAAGATCGCTGCCTATCGTGCCAAAAAAATGCCTAAGTTAGGTAGAGATGCTTTTCCTAGTGATGCTAGTTTAAGTAAGGATGGAACAACCGTTATATGCCCTCCTCATCCTGAGAAACCAGCTAGCCTGTATTCACCTGATATAAACCCTGAGGATATCCAGGGAGATATACCTCCAAAATTGACTAAGCACCTTATAAAAGTTGAGCATCCAAATGGAGATTGTGAGATGATAGATCCTTATACCGGGTGATATATTACAATAGTACGTCATATAAAAAAAGCAGTAGGTGGTGAAGTTAATCTTGATTACATAGGTATGCAGGGAATCATTGATGCAAACAAAGGTTCTATAATTACATCAGGTCGTGGTAATTTTGGGGATAGGAATGGTTTAATCAATGAGCGTATTGTTCATGAAGGCTTTGATAGAATTAGAAGAGCGGTTTCTGTTTTTAGGGATACGCATACTGATGCACCTAGACCTTGAGGTTTATATTTTCAAGATAGTGCATCACCGCAAATGGAAGCTTTAGTAGAATTACATAATAATATACTGTTTTATCTAGTGATAATACTATTTGGAGTAGGATGATTATTAATAATCATAGTTAGAAAATATACTACTACAGAATCACCTATTTCATTTAAATATTCAAGTCATGGTACATTGATTGAATTGATATGAACTATTACTCCTGCTTTAATATTAATTTTAATCGCTTTTCCGTCTTTTAAGTTATTATATTTAATGGATGAAGTAATTGATCCAGCTATGGCTATATTAGCAGAAGGACATCAATGGTATTGAAGTTATCAGTATCCTGACTTTTTAAACAGTGATGATGAGTTTATTGAATTCGATTCATACTTAATACCAGAATCTGATTTAGAAGATGGTACGCTTAGAATGTTGGAGGTAGATAACAGACTTATTTTACCAGAACATACTCATATAAGGATTATTGTAACAGGGGCTGATGTTATACATTCTTTAGCTTGTCCTGCATTAGGTCTAAAATGTGATGCTTATCCTGGACGATTAAACCAAACATCTGTTATTATCAGTAGAGAAGGAACTTTTTATGGACAATGCTCGGAGATTTGTGGTATATTACATAGTTCTATGCCTATTGTTATAGAGTCGGTTTCCATAGAAAAATTTGTATCATGATTACGAGAACAATAATTATCTCGATGATAAGTTGCAAATTTTATTTTGTTTTTCTTAGATGCGCTACATTTACTGCACATGCTGCATCCCTTACAACCGCGGCATCCACTACATTGATTGTTTTTTCTAAAATAAAAAGACAAATCCTAACAAAATATCGTGTTGTGTTAACAAAAAATTAAGAGGTGCAGTACCGTGTGGTATGGTTGCTTCTGAAGTTATGCAATTACACCACTACTAATGCTTCGTAGGCGAGAAGTATTAGTAATTTGTATTAGCAAAACAATTATATCGTATACCACCTATTAATTTACTTATCTACGCAATTACTTATATACACAATCACTATTAATATTATTCTTATTAGCTCAATGGTAGAGCAGAATACTTCTAATATTTGTATCTAAGTTCGAGTCTTAGATAAGAATTCACTCTTTTAGCTACTTGCTAATTTATATTACATCTATACAATTTTTTTATTTTAAGTTTTTAGTAACTTACTAGTTATTATATTTTACTTGTTTTCTGCTAATTTAAAATGCAATAAATTTGACTTTATTTACTTTAACTAGCATGCCTCTATGGATACTTACGAAGTCATGCAATCACACTTAGGCATATCAGTAGTTAAGCACATATAACAATTAAAACTTACAGATTAAAACCGATTATACTTTAATATCAAACATATATACATTAAAATAAGGGATATGTTGTACAAGGTAGTGCGGTTTGATTGCAGATCATATATAAGAGGTTCGATTCCTCCATATCTCTAATAAATTAAATAAAAACAAATCTATCTATGTTTGCATTATTAATGTTTTATCTATAAATAAATAAAAATTTTCATATTCTTATTAGCTCAATGGTAGAGCAGAATATTCCTAATATCTGGATCTAAGTTCGAATCTTAGATAAGAATTTACTTTAATTTTTATCTATATAATAATTAATAATTTGTACGTTTTAAAAGTTAAACCTATCTTTTTATCAAAACTTTCTAAGCATGTTTGCAAAAGCTATATAGTAAATTGAAACTATACTGCCGACTAAGATTATATATTAAATACATATAGATATTATCACCGATTTAAAATTTATTTTATTTTTAATCCTATTTTTTTTATATATAACATATATATATTATTATACGCATCTATGCTAATGCCCTTTTTTACCCAAATTTAATGATTTACTTTTTTTCCTGCTGTTTCGCACTTTTTTCATATTACACACTCCTAATTTGTCTAATGCTCCCTAATAAGAAAGAAATGTGTAACATTCAATATAAAGGGTAATAAGACATGCTTAACTTATTGCTTTGCATGTAAAAAAGTTAACATCTCTTAAAAAGATGTGAATGGCTAGGTAAATAAAAAATTAGAGTATAATTATAAACATAATAATTAATAGAAAGCAAAACCCTTTTAATGCAGATAAAATTTTTATTTATTAATCAATAGTACTTAGTAAGGTATACAACACTTGTTTTTTATTAGTACTACGTAGGTTTGCATCTTTTGGTTTATAAAGCGCAAAATTGATTTAGTGACTTTCAATATACTGTATTATGTGTATGACACACATTATTAATCATACCTACTAAAGATTAAGATAAGGAGACAAAATATCTGGCTGTTGTCACTGTATTACGCGGGCATGGGGCGTAGTACCTTGTATTTTTATATATATGCATAAGCTTTTTATTGATATATAGCTAGATATACCTTAGTGTTAACACTCAGCAATATATCCTTAATATGTAAATGTAAAAGCGTTAAACCATATAGGAATGGAGATACATGCATTAAAATCCCATTGGTATCGTATGATACAATTATTATGACTGTTATAGACTTAAACTTCTTGTTTTTTTTAACAATTTAAATTATTAAATATGATTTTTCATTTATAGGGATTTAACCCTTTTTATTAGTTATTTGGCAATATTTTTAATACTATTAATAGCTTAAAATCCCCCCACATATGCTCAAGCAAATTTCAAATAGAATACTAAATAAAAAGTTTAGTTATAGCTGTATTATTGTATTTTGTACAGGCTTTTTTAGCAGGTATCTTATTTTAATTTATTTGGATGTCAATGTTTTTACAGACATATTCAATAAAATTTCTATTATATATTATGGTTTTATGAGCGTACATGTCCGTTTAGTAGGTGAAATAATCAATGGATTATTAGAACCCTCTAAAATTATGATGAGTGCTACTAACCCTGCAGGTGGTGGCAATCCGCCTATGGGTAGTGCAAATGCACCTGCACCTGCACCTGCAGGTAGTGCTAATGCCCCCGTAGGTGGTGGTGGTGCGGCTAATCCACCTGCTGGGCAAGGCGCTAATAATACAGGTATAGATGGTACTTTAAAGGCTAATCGTATTAACGGAGCTATTGTCGTAGATGACCCTTACGACCAAAAGCACGAATATGTACCTGGAGGTACAAACCAACCTTATTGTCGTAATTTTGGTAGAACTTTAAACCACCAACGCCAAATAGGTAGTCCTGGATTTAGTAGATTTATGTTAACGGATACTCAAGCACGATATTTCTTAAGTTTTTTAAAGGATCAAGATCCCGAGCTTCATGACCGATTTTTTCGCGATAAACATGGTAATCGTACTGATAAACCTGTGTGATATACAATACCTAATACCAAGAAGTTTACGGATACCTTTGAAAAACCAAAATAAAATGGGGGTGTTCATGTTTTCAAGCATGAACACACCTGGGCAGTTGCTGCCCTGTCTAGCCCTGCTAGCGAATTTGGTGTATGGGTTGATCTCTTACTAAGACTACTTTTGTGGGCACACTGTCTAGAAGAACATTTCCCTAGGATCTTCTGGTGGGGTGGTCCACCCTGTCTGGAAGAACAATTTCCTATGATCTTCTGGAGGAGTGATCGTGCTCAGGCACTCTTCCTTTTCCCTGGAAGGGCCCAAACGTGCCGAGGTTTTAAAACTAAAAGGGGACGGGGGACCCGCTATTGCGAGGCCCCCCATCATGCTATTATAAATTATTAAATATGCTTTTTCATTTATAGGGATTTAACTCTTTTCATTAGTTATTTGGCAATATTTTTAATACTATTAATAATTTAAGATGTTTACAATGATACAAGCGGCAAAAATTTTAGGTACAGGTATGGCTACAACAGGTTTAATTGGAGCCGGTGTTGGTATAGGTGTTGTTTTTGGAGCATTAATCTTGGGTGTCGCTAGAAACCCTGCCTTGAGAGGACAGTTGTTTGCTTATGCTATATTAGGCTTTGCTTTTGCAGAAGCTACAGGATTATTTGCTCTTATGATGGCATTTTTATTATTGTATGTAGCATAAAATTTATTTATGTTGTTAATAAAATAACCTAAAATAAGCGCAAAAAATAGAAATAGGTATGTAATATAAAGAGATACACAAGCCAATCAAATGGTTAGCAGATCAATCAAGTGGTCTGCATATCAAAATCCATCGATCAAATGATCTGCAAACTCAAATCCATGGTCTGCAAATCCAAACCCATCTATCAAATGGGCACCATGAGCAGCATGAACATGAGCATAACGAAAATATATAGCACCACAACCTTGGCGAGAAGGCCGAGTCGTCTAGGGGCTCCGATAATTTAATTGTCTTTACTTTTATCTACACGCTGATAAAAGTTCTATTAATCCGACTGTGTTTATGTTACTCTGAATAGCATAAACTAAATGAACTTTTAGAAAAAACAGATTTACTTTATAAACACATTATTTACAAGGTCTTACGTCTCAATCCTGCATATGCAGTGGCAACAGCCAGACATTTTGTCTCCTTATATTGATAACATTATTTGGCAATAACCCTGTTTGTAAAGTTAAGATACGAAAGGCGAATTAATAGTTTATTTACTTTAACGGACAAAAAAATTTTTTATTTTTGCATTCTTTTATGAACAAATCTAATTAGTTTTGGACTTTATGCTATTAATTAGAATTCATTGTGAATTAATAATTAAGAGGTATGATTAATTATTAGTGCCACCAGCTTATATATGTATAGTTATAAAAATTACATTGAGCCCAGATGCCTTGCCACCAGTTTACATATGCCTTGTCAGTAGCCCACTTATACATGTTTAGCTATAAAAATTAAGTCCTGTCTTGCCACCAACATACATTAATATGTAAGCTAGTACCAAGGCAACAAAACAACTACACAATGGGGCAATAGAGCAGCTTTTATATATAAAGCCTGATCTTCTAGTATTTCTTACATTTAAAGATTTATATGAGTTATTTTAGCAAAATGCGATTGTTACCTAGATTTATTTTACTATACATGCGAAAGTATTCAATTACTTTAGCTGTATTTGTATATTTAATCCTATTGTTTGCTCTCTGACCCCTCATTGGTGATCAGCATGAAGTTTGGTCAGCACTTAGCTACTATTTTTTTACTATTAGTACCATTATCCAAGAAGAATGTGCAATATCAGAAATAAAAAATTTAACTTATATAGAAAGTTTAACTGATATAGAAAAATACAATAATATAGTGTTTTATATAAGAAAAGAAATGCCCCACACAGCTAATAGCCCACTTGACCAGTTTGAAATTAGAGATCTTATAAGTTTAAATGCTCCTATTTTAGGTTATTTACGGATATTTGTAACCAATATAGGACTTTATTTAACAACTGCTACAGTTATCGCTTTGGCTTTTAATTTATTAGGTACTAATAAAGATAAGATAGTAGCTAATCATTGATCAATAAGTCAAGAGTCAATATATGCTACTATTAATAGCATAGTTATAAACCAAATAAACTCCAAAAAAGGACAGGTTTATTTCCCTTTTATATACACATTATTCATTTTTATACTAATAAACAACCTAGTAGGTATGGTTCCATATAGTTTTGCATCTACTTCTCATTTTATTTTAACATTTTTTATTAGTTTTACAGTAGTGTTAGGAGCAACTATATTAGGTTTTCAAAAACATGGCTTAAAATTATTTTCTTTATTTGTACCTGCAGGTTGTCCTTTGGGTCTTTTACCTTTATTAGTATTAATAGAATTTATTTCGTATTTAGCCAGAAACGTATCGCTGGGATTAAGATTAGCAGCTAATATTTTAAGTGGGCATATGCTGCTCAACATATTAAGTGGGTTTGCATATAATATTATGAATTCAGGTTTTGTTTATTTTTTTGTAGGTTTAATACCTTTAGCGTTCATTATAGCATTTTCAGGGTTGGAACTGGGAATAGCTTTTATACAAGCACAAGTGTTTGTAGTATTAACTTCTTCATATATTAAAGATGCTTTGGACTTACACTAGATAAGGACAAACATATGAAATATTTCATCTACTTTAAAAAGTTAGTTATATATAGCTTATTTGCAGATAATAAATTAATACTTATACGTTAAACAACCTACTAACCGTAATTTATTACACTGTATTAATAAAATGTCAAGATATATTAACTTGTTTTATTACGATTGCAAAATTATAATTTAAAATTCCGTATTATATTATTGGGAATAATTCAGGCAAGAATAGGGAATAAATTTATAACACTGTTTCACACAGTGCTTTATTTCCGTTATGTCTAACTTCTTGCTAATTGTTGATACTCCTAGCGTGCTTATTTTTTTTTTGAATAAATATCAGCCTCAAAATATATAAATATAATATATTCTTTTGCTTTAGTTAACCCTATCTTTAGTTAGATTATGATGCAGAAATCAGTAATGATAGCACCAACTTATAATTTTTATCTATATTATGCCACAGTTGGTACCTTTCTATTTTTTAAATCAAATTATATTTGCCTTTGCCTTACTTACAATAATGATATATATGTTTTCAAAATATATTTTGCCGAAATTCATTCGTTTATTTACAGCTCGTATATTTTTAACAAAACTATAATTAAACGTACTGATATATATATATATATATATATATGTTTCTGCTTTATTATGAAATTAAACCTAGTTTTCGAAGCATACCTGGAGTAACGCATACTTAACGTTTAAAACATATATATACACTTACATCGTTTCACTATTTGTTTACACTCCCTTTGTGCAATTAAACAAGGTTTTATGGTTTTTTTTAGCTTTGTTCTAAAAAAATAAACAAATATTTTATTGTGATACATATTGTTTCATGCTATCTTAGGGTTAATAGCATAGGGAAGTCCAAAGCTAATTAGATTTATGCCTAAAAAAGATGCAAAGATAAAATTTTTGGTTTTTAACAGTAAATATATTATATACTTTTTATATATGATTTATCTTAGTTTAGTATAATAATAGTTGAAATATCAATCCCAAATTTAGCCTTTGTTTAGAGTAATTAACAACAACAGGAACCGGCTTACTTGTATCCGTAATTATGCGTAAAAGTTAAGTTATCATTTATTTTTTGATAATCTAACAAATAGAATTTATTCTTTTTTATTTTTTTATGCTTAACTAGGTAAACATAAAAAACAACAATCGAAAAATATAAGTATAAAGGTAAATTAATGATAAAATATTATGTTTGTTATATATATATTAAAATTTACTATACAATTGTTAAAATACTGTAATGGTGGTATGTAAAACATTATTATATATCACACAAACGAGATAATATAAGTTATAAGATTATAATGTAAGATATGCATATGTAATAAAAGCATTAACATTTACATAAACAAAAATAAGTTGAGTTTGATGATGGCTCTGAGTGAACGCTGTCCAAATGCTTGACACATGCTAATCGTACGACTTCGCTCATTTTTTGAAAAAATGAGCGAAGTAGTGGTGTACAGGTGAGTATAAGATAACGTGACCGCCTTGGAGTAAGGAGAAAGATCCCTTATATTAATAAAGAAACTAAGGTTTCGCTCTTAGAAGCATGTATCTCGTGTAGTTGTAGTAGTTAAAGTAGTGGTTTAACTAGCCTTTTACACGTAGTCGAAACTGAAAGGTTGATCGATCACAGTGGGACTGAACAAATCCCACGATTATTATCACAGCAGTGAGGAATATTGGTCAATAGCCTAACGGCTGAACCAGCAATTTGGAAGAATGTATAGCAATAGCTGATTGCACCAACAAACAGTTGATGCAAAATTGATTATATCAAATAAAATTCTAGGTAGATTTTTGATAATGACATTGCTTACCTAAGTCTTGACCAAATTACGTGCCAGCAGTCGCGGTAATACGTAAAAGACTAGTGTTATTCATCTTTAATTGGTTTAAAGGGTACCTAGACAGCGAATAAAGCCATTGTAGGGACTGATTCGCTAGAGTTACTTATGAGGGGGTATTAAAGTACTGCAGGTGTAGAGATGAAATTTTGTTATACCTCTTTTCGTATGAGAAACTATGGCACAGGTATAGGTGAAAGCATCCCCTTATGTGATAACTGACGTTGAGGGACGAAGGCTTTGTATCGCGAACAGGATTAGATACCCCAATAGTCAAAGCAGAAAATGATGAATGTCATAGATTAGATATACAATTTATTCTATAAATGAAAGTGTAAGCATTCCACCTCAAGAGTAATTTGGCAACATTGGAACTGAAATCATTAGACCGTTTCTGAAACCAGTAGTGAAGTATGTTGTTTAATTTGATGATACGCAAAAAACCTTACCACAATTTGAATATTTATATATATCTTTTATTGATTTTTACTAACATATATGTAGACAATTAAAATGATGCTTATTTCTCGTTTGTGAGACTAAGCATCAAAAAAGATAGTATATTTACAAGCGTTGCACGGCTGTCTTCAGTTAATGTCGTGAGATTTTGGTTAGTTCCATTAAATTAACGTAAACCCTTACTTTATTTTTATATAAAGTAGTTCTCCGCTATATTGGATATGATAACAGGGACTAAGACAAGTCATCATGGCCTGAATATTGTGGGCTATAGACGTGCCACATAAACCTTACAAAAGGATGTGAAATTGTGAAATTGAGCTAATCCTCCAAAAATGGATAAACATTTAATGGATTGCAGTCTGTAACTCGACTGCGTGAAAAAGGAATTACTAGTAATCGTGTATAAGTACGGCACGGTGAATCTAATCTCAGATAGGTACTAACTACTCGTCAGGCGCTGAAAAAAGTATGTGCAATAAGTTTGGCTAGTGCTTATTTAAATTTTGGGCGATCTTGTCCAAAAACTTAGGCATGTTGTCTTCGTATGCGTGACTTTAATTAGTGTTAAGTCGAAATACGGTTCGTGTAGTGGAAATTGCACGGGATTTATGTATATTAAAATCACCCCTCCTCCCCGGTTGTGAAAGAATATAATATGCCTATTAAGTGGCTACTTATTTAACTAAAAGCTAAATAAAACTAATAGTTGTTTAAGGAGCATATTTTATTCTTTTATAACACCCCCTAATACTCAATGCTTTTTTGTTGTTTTTATTTGTTTGTATGTGTTTTTTACAAACTAAACATCAGTTATTACATTTATGCTTAACTTTGCAAAATGTTTACTTTTATCATAAAAATAGTAACTAGGTATAATACTAACATTAAGTAAATAAGCAGTGACATGGTGTTTTAACTAGTATATTATATGAAAAATTATTATAAAAACACAAGGAAGGTTCCGTATGTTGGTACAACGGGTTGAGCTGTAAACTCAATAGCTTTTGCTGTCGAAGGTTCAATTCCTTTCCTTCCTATTTTGTTATAACTTTTTACGTTAAGTAAAATATTTTTTTAATAACAATTTATGATTTATAAAGGATTATTTATATTACGTACGCTTGCATGTAAGCATTTGCATGTTTATTCTTTTTCCTTTTTTTATTATTTATCTGTATTTTGCTATGTTTTTCTATATTTTATTTATTTTGGATTTTATTTATTTTGTTTTTTGTTACATATTACTTGCATATTTTATATTATTTGGTTTTTTGCATTAAATACTTTTTAATTAAAAAGAAAATAGAAATGCGAAGCATCAGAAAAAAGGGGAATGTCAATAAACATCTATCATGAATCCTTATAGAATGTTAATATGTAAGGTAAGTTTTTTGCTGAAATTTTTATAACGCGGTAACAGTAATTAGCATAAGCCATAAATAAAAATATATCGGCATAAACATAAAACCTGCATGATGTGAAGTATATTAAGAATATAATTTAAGGGTAAAATGAGAAGCTTCAGTCTTCTTTTTCTCAGTTCGAATCCGAGTGTTCTTGAGTAAGTTTATTTTAAATTATACCAATAATATTTAATATAAAAACGCCAAAATTTTAATTGTTATTTTTCCTTTCTCATTTGAAAAATAAAAAAGCCTAAAAATATATATAAGTTACATCAGATAAAGCATTTTCTTTAGATTGGAATTTTAAATTTTATAGTGTATAATCTGTGCTTTAATTTTTACACCTTAAAATCTAAGCTTTAAATTTTAGATTTTGTGTTTTAAATGTTATTTTTCTTTAATAGCCTTTGTAGCTCAACGGTAGAGCGAAATACTGTTAATATTTTGATAAGTGTTCAATTCACTTTGAAGGCTTTGCTTTTATAGGCAACATTTATAGTGTACGTGCCCACAACTTAATTTTTAATGTACATGCCCACAATTTAATTTTGTAGTGTACATGCCTCTCATTATATAACTATATATTGATAAAGATCAATATTGCTTATTTATTTATCACAAAGCCAAGTGGTGTATATGCTTACGAAAACATGCAATCACATCTTATAACCTAGCACGGTTTTTATTTTTTATTATTCTTTATAGATTTTTCTATTTTTTCCCTTACCATCATTTTGTTTGTAGCATAGTAAATATTACTATATTTGTAACATTCAAGGAAAATAATAGTGTGTGTAACATAATAAAAATTAAAACAGGTATATAAAAGTAAATGCAAAGCATATGCATATACAGGTATTTTTAGATAAAAATTTTATGCATATAAGGCATGTTAGCTTAATTGGTTAAGCGATGTGTTTCGGCCACAAGGATTGTAAGTTCGAGTCTTACACATGTCTCTCTTGTTTGAAAACATATGTATAGTTAATCATCAACTTCTTATATATAATAAATACGATAATAATGCAATAGTTATTGTTGTTTTTTATTATATATTAAGACAGATATATATGCCTTAATATTATGTTTAGTTTATTGCTTATAGACGAAACTTACACCAACGGGTATAAGACTGAGTTTTTAAATGTTATTTCATTGGCATCTATACTATCGGGTATCTTTGTTATAATCAGCAAAAACCCTATAGTTTCGGTATTGTTTTTGATAGGCCTTTTTTTGAGTATAGCTTGTTATCTGTTTATATTAGGTATAAACTTTATTGGTTTATCATACTTATTGGTTTATGTTGGAGCAGTATCTATTTTATTTTTATTTATATTAATGTTAATTAATGTTAGAATATCTGAACTTTTAAACGATACAAGTAGTAGCATCCCTTTAGCAATGGTTATTGTTATCTCTTTTAATTACTCTGTTTATCAAATATTACCTATTAATATGTTAACCATGAATGCTTCTAGCTCTAAAGGCGATTTTATAGATGATTTAAAATTTTATTTAAATGATTTAAATCTTAAGACCAAGGCTAGTGAGTACATATTTATGTTTTTTAATTTTTTTAGTAATAACCAAAGTAAGCAAATATTGTATGTAACATCTAAATTTTGAGATGGTAATTTGACAGAGACAGCTCATATTTCTAGTATAGGTAATATTATGTACACTAGTTACTCTATATGATTAGTAATAACTTCTATTATATTACTGTTAGCCATGGTTGGTGCTATTGTTATAACAATAAAACAAAAAAATTAGTTTGTTTTAAACATCACAATTAAGGTGTAAACAGAAGGTATGGTAATTTTTTTATTCATATCTGCAAAAGCAACGTAGGCTAGTATTATCATTTTAATTATACTGTATATTATACTGCTCACATATATATATAATCAGCGCTTATATTTTATTTCTTATGATGTTTCTTTTTATTGATTGCTTGAAAAGTTACTTTCATGATAATCTCTCTAAACCAAAATGACATAGAAAGTATTACCCCATGCATGGTAAATGCAAAAAAAAATATGATTATAGATACTAGTGTAAGTTACTTTCACAATATATAAATAAAAATAGAGACCTTAGTTTAATTGGTAGAATGTATGACTTTTAATCATTAATACGTGGGTTCAAATCCCACAGGTCTTATTTAATATAATCATTATAATATAATCATTTTAATATAATCGTTTTAATATATATATATTAGCTGATTGTTGTGTTTTTTATGTTGCATTATTTCGGGCATGCTTGACAAAGTAAGCTAACAAGAACATCACTTTATGTTATTTATATCTTCCTTTTTTTTACGAAGTTAAGCATGCATAGTTATTTGCTTAATTTCGTGTCCCATACTATTAGTTTGGTATATTTCATGTAACTATGGGGGCTATTAGCAATTAAAAAAAAAATTTTAAGGCATATGTAAAACATGATATGAAATTAGCAATTGAATAAAGCATAAAAGAGCAGCAAATCATAGTATGCACAAGTAAAATAAGCATAAGGTATGATATATAAAACAAGAAACAGTTTTCAGGTTCACCCGTTTCACTTAGTATCACCTTCACCTTGACCTATATATACTTCTATATCTCTTTTAGTACTTACTACATCAGGTGTACTCACTATGCATGGGTTTTTTTCTGCACAAGATTTCGTGTTTTTGGGTTTATTATCTGTGATACTTTCTATGTCATTTTGATTTAGAGATATTATCAGTGAAGCAACATATTTAGGTAATCATACTTTAGCAGTACAAAGAGGATTGAACATGGGTGTTGGTCTATTCATAGTAAGTGAAGCTTTATTTTTTTTAGCAATATTTTGAACTTTTTTTCACAGTGCGTTATCACCAGCTGTAGAAGTCGGAGCTCAATGACCACCTAAAGGTATAGATTCTGTTAATCCCTTTGAATTACCTTTACTTAACACAGTAATATTATTATCATCTGGATTTACAGTTACTTTTGCTCATCATTGTTTAATACAAGGATACAGAAAAGGAGCCTTACATGGAATATTTTATACAATAGTACTAGCTATAATATTTACTGCTTTACAAGGATTAGAATACACAGTTTCTTCTTTTACTTTATCTGATAGTACATATGGTTCTTGTTTTTATTTTGGTACCGGTTTCCACGGCTTACATGTAATGATAGGGACTGCTTTTATTGCAGTAGGTTTCTGAAGATTTCTAGCTTATCATTTTACTGAAAATCATCATTTGGGTTTTGAAACTTCCATACTTTATTGGCATTTCGTTGATATAGTTTGATTAATTTTATTTATATCCATTTACTATTGAGGGTCATAATTGTTTTTAACAACATAAACAAATATAAATTTTACACAAATAATAAACCATAATATCAGTATGATTGTAAAACCGATTTTGAATATGATTCAGATATATAGCTATGAATTTTAACATAGTTTATATACAAAAATTTAGCGGTAAATAAAGGGTAATTATATAATTACATTAGTTTTCAGACTTATATCCCTTAATGTAAAAATATTAATAACGGGCATAGGTTAATGGTAGACCATTTGTCTTCCAAACAAAGTGTGTCGGTTCGATACCGACTGACCGTAATATCATATGGTGTATTTTTATTATATTTATCTTTTGGTAATATCAAATACACATCGTAGTATGGCTTGGTACATTGGTTTAAAAAATTAAACCAATATACCAAGCCATGCAGAGCCTACGAAGTATCAGCAGTTAAACAGGCTTATTACATTAAGCCTTATTAATGCTTAATTTCTTATAATTTGTATGTTATGCATTAAAAAAATAAGTATGCAGCTGATAAAAAAAAAGCAAAAATACACATAGGGTTAGTAACTTAATAGGCAAAGTCCTTTCTTGTCGAGAAAGTGGATGCCGGATCGAGGCCGGTCTAACTCGTACGTATTTATACTAATACATATATTGCAGATTACTTAGTGTTTATTTTGAAGCAATATGTGAAGGGGAAAATAGCCAATGGTAAGGCAATGTATTTGCTAAATATTGTGTAATTAACACCTAGATGTTCGAATCATCTTTTTCCCGCCTGTTTTATTAGATTAATCTTATCCTATTAAGGGTTTATTATAGATATTTAGTATAAATAGTTTACTAAATTATTTCTCTTTATCTTTTATTTTCGTTTATACTTATTGTTATACATAATATAGTTATGACATATAAGCAATAAACCTGTACTAATTTTAGCTACTAATTTTGTTTTGGATGCTATGCTTTGTATTTCCTGATGATTTGTACTTATTTTTCCTGGTGTTTCACATTTTTTATGTTAAATACTCCTGGTCATACATGCATATGAAATAAAGGAAAATAAAATGAAGTATAATATAAGAATAAATTGAGTAAAACATCCATTAAACTTAGTTTATGGAACAAGCTAGGATAAAGCATGCTTATTAAAATAAAAATAAGTATGTACAGTTTACGATATTTTGCATGCAAGATCAGCAAATTATATAACAACTATTAATCTTGTTTTATTTTAATTATTTTTTCAAGCATAAGCACTTATACAATATACTGCAACATATTACAAGGTTCCTTAACTTAATAGGTAAAGTATACTTTTGATAAGAGTAGGTTTGGCGTTCAATTCGCTGAGGAATCAACTATAATGTTTGCAATTTATGATATGTATGATTCGTATACACCAGCCGTAAATGAGCCACAATCATATAATAAAAGAGAATTGACCGAGTGGTCTAAGGTGATAAGCTTGAAACTTATTCGGTTCGTTTGACCACATCCGTTCGAATCGGATATTCTCTGTAGCAATGCCTTATCATAAAAAAGAAGCTGCTTTCTATAACATAATTTTGTAAGTACACAAAAATAATTTATTATCATATATAATTATAATAATATATACTATAATTGACTATTATATATATCTATATTAATACGGGTTAGAGCCTGGTTGGTTGGGCGCCTCATTTGGGATGAGGAATTTTTATGTTCGAATCATAATGACCCGAGTTTATGTGTATTAGTTTTATATAGTAATTATTGTTTTATAATAATTATCGTTTTATTATGTGTTTTTTATTAGTGGCATGTTAGTCTATTTACACAAATATTGCTGTTTTGTTGCATAATTTCTTTTCTAAACAAGTTATACACACAAATAATTTTTTATAAAAAATAAACTTACAATATACAGTAATGATACAGATGATATGGATAATATTATTTTGCTGCGCATTCTTTTAAAGTATGAAAAAAAAAGGATGAAAAAATAAAATAATGCGCAGCACACAAGTATACAAAGAGATTGTTATGGAATCACAGCTATATATTAAATAGAGCCTAAAAGGGCCAACAAAAGAATAATTCTAATAATAAATTATATATCTAAAAAACGAAGTGAATTGAAATATCTTAATAACTTCAGGAAAAAAAATCAAAAGAGATTTCTTAAGTAATGTGAATGAAACAGAATAAGTCTTGTTTTTGTATTTGGTCTTTTTCTTTTTCTCCATTTTTGATTGCTCTAGCATATTGTTATTTAAAAATTTTAATGCTTGCTTGTAATACTAAGCAAGCTTAGGTAGTTATCATAATAAAAAAAGAAAAAGACACATGCTTGTTAAATTAAACGAGCTGGTGTTACGTACAGAAAGGAAAAAGTAAAATGGAGTGCATATCTGTTTGAATAAAAGGGGAACCTTCCTCTAAGACTAAATATAATATATAAGCGATAGCGAATAGTACCGTGAGGGAAAGGATTGAAATAGTAATTTTATAAGCAGCTCAAAAATAGTTTAAATAAACAATGAGAGCGTACCTTTTGCATAATGGGTCAGCAAGTTAATATTCGATGCGAGCAACAATGCAAAGATAAAACAATTATGATATAATGATGTAGTATCGAAATTAGACCCGAAGCCTAGTGATCTTACCATGATCAGGGTTATAAAAGTCCGAACGGGTTATCGTTGTAAAGATATCCGAAGAATCGTGGTAAGTTAGTGAAAGACAATTCTGACTAGGATAGCTGGTTTTCTGCGAAACCTATATAAGTAGGTAATTTAAATAGAATATCAGAAGGTACAGAATTGTGATCTCATGCAACCAGTATTTATTTTTATATTAATCCGAAAAATAACAGCTTGTTTGTGTGCTTATATTAGGTTATGCTACGTAAGTATTTATGCATGTATGCATTTTTTAGGGTAATTTATAATATAAATAAATATATACTTTTTGTGGACATTGGGGGGTCGTGAAGACTCTATCAGTGAGTATTTGTTCTCGGAAGGACTAGATATGTATATTGAATAATCAGACATAGTACGATAAGGTTGTATGTCTAAAGGGAAATAGCCCAGAACAAGAGTTAATAAGGTTCCAAAATTTTTGTTAAGTGAAATTAAGGCAGTATTTATCCCAATCGGCCAGGGAATAGGCTTAGAAGCGGCCATTTTTTGAAGACCTCGTAACAGAGCACTGGTTTTCTCTTTTATGGATAAAAGCACCGAAAATTTAACGGATCTAAACAAAATACCGATACCTTGTCCATATATATTAATGTGTATATTATATATTGTATATATGGGGTAGCGGAACATTGGGTAGCTATTTTTAATCCTTTATAAGGATTAATTTGTTTAGAGTTTAACTTATTATTCTCTGGACTAAACAAGCCCAAGTGATAATGCTGACATGAGTAACGATAAAGGATCAACCAGGATAGATAGCATCGCCTGGACAGATAATATCACCAAGACAGAAAATGTCAGAGAATCCTCGCCTAAAGCTTATGGAATTTATTAAAGTTACGGCCTCTAAGTTTATTTTTTTTTCATAACTTTCAACTATTTATATGTAGATGTTAAATATATACTAGATATAAATATGTACTATTTATGTAAATTACCTAGTGGTATAAACGATGAGAAAACCTAGAGTTTACAGTAATTAACGTTTTTTATTTACGTAGTAACCGAAATTCCGCTTTTCCCCTTTAATTATTATTTTAATAATTTATTTTTAAAGGGAAAACGGAAGCTGTTTGCTAATATTTTAAGTAAATTAAGTGAAAAATGTTCTGGAAAACTGTAGGCTCCGTAAGTAATATAAAATAAGTAAACGAAAAATATTTTGTAAGCTTACGCTATAATACCGTACCTAAATACTAACACAAGTGAGCAAGTAGAGAATACGAAGGCGTTCGAGCTAACAATCATTAAGGAACTCGGCAAATTGACTCTCGTAACTTCGGGATAAGGTGGACCATTTCTTCTGATTAATATCAGGCAAGAAACAGGAGGCATAGAATGGTGTTGTACGACTGTTTAATTAAAACAAAGCACGCTGCGAAGAAATAAATTCGAAGTATTGAGTGTGATCTCTGCCCGATGGCGGCTGGTTAACTAATTTGCTTAGTTAAATCTAATAAGCTAGGCTTTGATGGAAACCCCGTTCAATGGCGGCCTTACCTATAAGGGTCCTAAGGTAGCGTAATACCTTGGCCGTTAAATGCGGTCTTGCATGAATGATGTAACGATACAACAGCTGTCTCTATGATTGGCTCGGTGAAATTGGAATAACTGTGCAGATACAGTTTACCTTTAGTTGGACGAGAAGACCCTATGCAGCTTTACTGTTGCTAGTTACTGAATATGATATAATGAGTTGTAGTGTATAAGGTAATTAATATAAAATTGAAACACCTTTACTTCATTTATCATATTATATAAACCTTACAAGCAAATCGCCAGTAAAGTCAATAAATATGATTGCTGGTTGTGAAAATTGATAGGAACAATTGCTAGGTGGCAGTTTATGCGGGGCACAGATCCCATAAAGAGTACCTGGGAGTATCCAAAGACGTTTTTTTAGATTGCAATTTGCAATTTAATATGAACTTTTATTAGTATAAATTCATATTTTTTAGTTTGCAATAAGTGTTATATTATAATATAACGCTAATTTAATTATAAATCCATTTAAGTTGGAACTTTTTTTTTAATTAGGTAAGATTTTCACTATATTTAAATATAGATGTAATTAAATCATTATGTGCTGCCAGTAAGGCATATTAACGTAACTAGAGATAATATAATGCGGTGTGATATGTTTTTCTACGAATGTATACTTATAAGTTGTTGATATTTTTTATATTTCTTATTTCTTGATGTTTAACTTATGATACTTATAGCATATATACTAAGTTATGCCTGCTTATGGAGTATGAGGAAAAAGTAAAAAAAAAAGAAATATAAAAAACAACAAAAGGGATCAGTTAATCAAAAAGAAATAAGGTATCACTTTTTATTCTTAACTTATTGTGTGTATGCTTACAAATATATGCAATCACGCCATTACTTATGCAGGCATAGGTAAAAATTTATTAGCTATTATATTTTAATTAGTTTGCATAACGATTTTTGTTGTATACTAGTCTACATAATGTATTAAATATATTTACGAGTTAAATATATATGTATATGTTTATATACCATGTATATGATAGTTATATTGCTTATCAAGTTTAACGGCTTAATCTTGCTTTACTGTTTGACTTACATGTCTTTCAGTTGCGTAAGCGGGGCATATGATCACAAGATGCAGAAAGGAAAGGTCTTGGATTATTGAAAAAGTTACGCTAGGGATAACAGGCTAATCCCGCCAGAGAGTTCAAATTGAGTGCGGGGTTTGGCACCTCGATGTCGGCTTAGCTCATCCACATGAATGTAGGAGTCATGAAGGGTCCGACTGTTCGTCGATTAAAGAGCTACACGAGCTGGGTTAAATACGTTGTAAGACAGTATGGTTTCTATCCTCTAAAGGAAGTTGGAATAAATTAAGGATAGCCCCTTGTACGAGAGGAATTGGGTATATTAACCTATGGTTTACCTGTTGTTTGTATTGCCATATTATTGTAACTGATAGAGATATTGTATCCATTTTGTTATAGCCCCTGAGTTTATAACCAAGAACGCAATATTCTGGGTGTCATGGCTTATGCTGGTAATTACTTTTCACTAAAGTAATATTTACTTAGGCAGTAAGAAACTGAAATAGATGATATGTCTAGTAAAAAGGCACGGCAGGAAAGCTACGTTAGTTAATGATAAGTGCTGAATGCATATAGGCACGAAACATACCTTAGAATATTCTCATATATACGTAGTTTAATACTACAATTTTAATTTTTATTAATAGGCTTTAGCTTAAAGAATTGTGATATTTTTAGGCATTAAGTACTAATTTTATAGTCTACTATATAATACGCTTATCGTAAATATCTGTATCTCATCTTTTTTTTTTTGCTTATAAAATACCACTTAGTGGTACATATCTACGAAGTAGTATAAGTAATGTATTAAACATCACACGTCAATACTTTACACCTAAGATTACTCGGCTAATCTGCATATACAGTATCAAAAAATGCAACATAATAATCCATAGAATTAAGCACCACTTCCCTTACATTTGGGTCTTTGTATTTAACGACTACAACAATTCTAATTTTTGCTTTATCGATATTGCCAGCAATAGCCTCAGGTTTCACATTGTGCATTAATGTGGAAATAATAAATACTCCTGTCTAAGGTATTAATAGTATTAGTATTATTATTACGAAACATACGTCATATAAAAATTTTACCACATAATCTTTTTATTATCTATATTGTTAAGTATTTACATATATATTAATAATTATACTGGGGTGTATTGACTGCATAATATAAAAGTAGTGCTAATACTCCGTACGCATATAAAAAACAAAACTTGCCAAATGTTGATAAAAAGCCTGGTTAGCATAAAAGTAATGCAACCGTTTTGTAATCGGTAGAAGTAAGTGCGATACTTGCACTGGGCTCTTTTTTATTTTCATTTATTTGCTTGCTGATACTACGTATCGGTGTGATACAAGCAAATTAATATAATGTAATAAAAAATAAATTAATAATTTTATGTATTATACATAGGCCCAGTAGTCTAGTGGTAAAGACATATTGTTTTCACCAATGCATCAAGGGTTCGATTCCCTTCTGGGCTCTCTACTTAAGGATTAGTTTGATTCTAGTCTTGCATGTCCGTATTATTAAGAAGTTATTCCTAACTTCGCGGTAAAGCTAAGCCTACGCAGTATCTCCAAGCTAATAATATGTAATTAGTAAATACCTATTATGCAGTATGCATAAAACTCCTAATAAGTATTTCGATGTATTTTATTAATGCTCTTGAGCTTTACTTATTAGGGTTATATTAGTTAAGACATTAAAAAGTAAATAAAAGATATTAAATATCCTGATCTAAGTACATAATTTATAATATATGCGGATTGATGTAACAGTAACATAACCGGCTCATGACCAGTATATAAGGGTGCGATTCCTTTATCCGCCTTTTATCTTATAATATCAAAGTCATAAGAGTTTGGTTTTAGATGATGATTAGATAGATGAACTGATGATAATTATCCCTGATATCTCTATCTAATAATATAAATTATAAAGGGCCATAGCTTAATAGGTAAAGCAAGCTGCTCATAACGGTTTAGATGAGTGTTCAAATCATTCTGGCCTTAAATTAGTATTTATATTTGCATATGTTTATTACATGTGCGAGTCCGAGTGCTGAAATTGGTAGACAGTGCAAATTTAAGCTTTGCTGATTATATATCGTAGACGTTCAAGTCGTCTCTTGGATACATGATGAACAACAATTTAAAGTAGAATAATTCTACTAGCAAAAATAATAATTTCATAGATAACATATTAACACTTGTCCACCGCAAATTATCACCAATTGGATCAATTAAGCCTATTAGAACCTATTTAAAGGCGTATATTCATAAAGTATATAAAAGATAGTCAAGGAAAAACAATAGCTCACATATTAACACCTAAAAATCTAGGTAAACTCTAAGTAGGTTCAGCTGAAAACATTAAGCGTATATTTAAAAATTATTATAACGTGTACTACTTAGAAAATTAAATTAATAAAAATAAAAATTTTATTTATAGAACCCTTTTAAAGTACAACTACTCTTCCTTTAATTTTTATATTATTGAGTATTGTGATATAACTTTTTTATTGAGCAATAACAGTATTATTTAATTTTATTAAAACCTGTAGATATTATCCATAAGTTTCCTTATTGCCCGGCTGGTTTAAAACATACTGAAGCTATTAAAGATCTTATGCACTCATTAATAATAAATCGTATATATGTTGAAGGGACAAAAAATAGCAGTCAATACTGCTGCATGATAATTATTACAGACATTAAAACAGGTGAGACCTAACAGTTTATATATATCAGAATAATGGCGGATTATATAAATTAAGTACAAATATCTTATATTGCTAAAAGTCTTAATAATAAAGGTATATATAAAGTAAAATATTAAACTTAAAAAAAAAATAACATAGTTACTTAGGTTGGCTACTTTAACTAAGTTATCGTTAGCCCATGGTTTATACAACAAAAAAAGATAAAACAAAATTAAAATTTATGGTTTAGCATCGTTAATGTTAAAGTCGTTTTTTGTATACTTGTTTAATAAAAGCACAGGTATAATTTAACTATTAAAATAACATAAAGATATATTTTTATATGGCTTTATCCAAAACCATTGTTATAGCTAAAGGGGATATAGTTTAATTGGTAAAACATCTATGTTGCATATCGTCATTTCGGGTTCAATTCCTGATATCTCCATATTTATATTTTGCTTTTTATTTAATTACTGGCAACAAACAATAAGTATAAGTTTATGGTTTATTTGTTTTTCTTTATTTTTTATATATTTTTCCTCTTTATTTATATATTTAGCATGCTTAACTTTGTAGGCATGTATTAAGAGTATAGCAGGCTTAATCTAACATGTATAACTTATTGTGTGTATCAGTGCCACAAACGCTGTAGATATAACAAAATTTAATAGAAAACAATGCACTTGTAAACTTATAATTAGTTTTATTTTTTATATACACTATCTTATTTGTTTTATAATGTTTATTTTTTTCATAAAAGATAGCTTTTTATAAAATATAATTATTTATAAGATATGACCTTTGTAAGACACAGTTTTTTGTATTGTGTAATTATTAACAATGTCTAGCATTATGTAACTTATGAATGTTTATAACATATAACTTTTATATGGTATATGTATAAAAAAATAAACATGTAAAATTAAATGTGATATAGCCTAAGAAGCTCAACTGGTTGAGCGGAACTCTGAAGATGTTTAGGTTATAAGTTCGAATCTTATCTTGGGCATTTAATTTTTAGATAAGTTAAAATATATAAGACAAAAGATAGTTAGGATAAAAGGTAGTCAGGATAAGTGATAGTCAGTATAAATTATAGTCAGGATAAAATACAGATATAAAAAAGGTTAAATATATAAAACCCTAATAATTTTGTTATGGTTTTAATATAGAATATTAAGCAAAATACTGGTGTAATTAAATGTTACAAATTTTATACTATTAGCTTTAATTTAAACTTTAACTAATAAATCGTTATTTTTTATGCTTATATAACTATTAAGTTAAGTATAATAAAAAAAGTCATTAAAAAAATGTTAAATAATAAATAAAGGTGCTTGCATTATCTAAAATAATAAATTAGCAGTTAACAATAGTATACGTGAATAATGGTATATTAGTTTTGTACTTAATTAAGTAAATATTAGAAATAGGGTAGTGATGGAATTGGTAGACATGAGTAGTTTAGGACTATTTGATTTTAATATCTTATCCGTTCAAGTCGGATTTACCTTAAACAGTTGTTATATTTAATATCAAAGCTAATAATTACTAAATACAGGTTTTTAATATTATTTTATATTTATACTATCTTTTTATCTACATTTATATTTCATTTAGATTGCAATTTTTAATTATACTGTTTTATTATTTACTAGTATAATACCTTATTAACGTTAAGATATGTTGTAGACTAATAGGCAAGTCATAAATTTTTGGTATTTATTATTGAGTGTTCGAATCACTCCAACATAAAACTAAGTAACATTAATATTGCTTTTTTGGTTTAAAACTATACTGGGAAATATTTAAGATACATGTTTAGATAATTAAGCATAGCTTATGCCTTACTGTAACATCCTTGAAACAAGTAAAAAGTACAGTATTCTGCATTAATATAGGTGGTTATAATTCAATGGTAGAATGACTGTATGTGGAACAGATTGTTCCCTGTTCAAATCAGGGTATCCACCCTTTAACCTAAATAGCTAAGTTTATATGATATTTAAAAAATAAAAAAGAATAGATAAAACATGCACGGTCTGTGTGCATTCATAACTTCGTGTGGACGTTGATGCATCCGAAACTATGCAACTACATCACTAGGTTGACTTAGTTTTTGATGCTTAACTTATTAACTACGTTAATAGTATCAGAAGTTGATAATGCAGCTAACATTATTACCTAGTGCTGCGTAAAAGGCCAGGATAGTTCAACTGGTTAGAACGTTAATTTCATACATTAAGAATGAGAATTCGAGTTTCTCTCCCGGCTAGCCTAAAATATTTTTTCTTGATCACATAAAATTAGATATATAGTTTTATAGTTTACTGGTTGCGTATACTTCGTAAGCATTGCAAAAATTATCTGGATATTTATTGTATCATTATAATAACTACATAAACAAAATATCTTTTATTACATGGTTTTTGTTATATATTATTTAACATATATTGTTTTATGCACAGAGAAAACATTTTATTTCATATATTAAAAAGGCATGTCTCCTTCAATAATCTGTTGTTAATATACTGTAACAGTAGAAATATCTACTTATAATAAAGAAATTATGTAAATATTTTATATAAAATTTAACGATATGCATGTTATAACCTTTTCTTCTAATGAATATTATTTTACTTGGTCAATACATTACTTTTAATACTTCATAAACATGCCTCAGAAACAAGAGCAAAGTCTAAAAATATCACAGTAAAACAATACAAAAAATTCACTTAATATATATATATATATATAAAGTATATGTTTTATGAAAGGCTTATCTTCTTTAGCTAGCTAAACAAACTTTTTTTCTGTTTTTAGTTAAATTTTCATTTGGTTACTTATTTATGGCACGTCTCAACGGCGTGGATGCTAAAAGTTAAATACATACAACTAAAGCTAAACATTTATAAGAAAAACAACAAAAAATAGGTAGGTTTAAATCCTACAAAAACAATGGCTGTGTTTTCTATATTATTTTTGTTATTATCTAATGCCGTCACGTTTAGACGAGAAAAATCTATTCTTTATTCCAGAGAAACCATAATAATTTTATTATGCTCTTGTTTCATAGCATCAAATAATTTAAATATGTCTTTTTTAGACAAGGGTTTGGGTTTATATGGCGGTCTATTGCATGTTACACCTATTACACATGTTTTTCATCTTTTTCTTTTTTTACTAAGCGCAATTATTTTTCTACTAACTGGTTTTTATCCTAGAAAACTTTTACTTAAGGATTCTGCATATAGTGATGTTTTACCTTATTCTATAAATTCTGTATATTCTCCCTTCACTTTTATTTATGATACAAACTTAATAAATAAAATGGGACAACAGTTTAGGTTAATAGAATACCCTTTAATAATACTATTTACAATAATAGGAGGTAGTTTTTTAGTTTCAGCTAGTGACATTGTTTCAATTTTTTTATGTATAGAGCTACAAAGTTATGGCTTATATCTGCTTGCTACAATCTACAGAAACTCTGAACTATCTACATCAGCAGGTCTTACTTATTTTTTATTGGGTGGTTTATCATCATGCTTAATATTATTAGGCACGAGCTTATTATACGCAAATTCTGGTACAACAAGTCTAGATGGTTATTACATAATAACAGGCTTATCTAGCGTAGCAAATGAGTATGCAAGTACTATGTTAGATTGATATAAACCTTTTTACTTAAACATTTCTCTTTTAATAATGTCGGTAGGGTTTTTATTTAAAATATCAGCAGCTCCTTTTCATTTTTGGAGTCCAGATGTATACGATGCTATTCCTACTATAGTAACGACTTTCGTTGCAATAATACCTAAAATTTCTATCTTAGTTTTTTTATTAGAATTAGTACATTACACCAGTAATTTTTATTTTGTATTTAATTTTACATGAACCTCTGGCTTATTATTTAGTTCATTTTTATCTTTAATAATAGGTGCTGTTTTAGGTTTAACACAATTTAGAATAAAAAGGTTATTTGCATATAGTACTATATCACATTTAGGTTTTATACTTTTAGCTTTAAGCATAAACAGTTTAGAATCTGTTCAAGCCTTTATCTTTTATTTAATGCAGTATTCTATTTCAAACTTAAATGCATTTGTCTTGCTAGTTAGTATAGGATTTTCCTTGTACCCCTTTATAAATAAAGATACTAGTAAAATAGAGTATAACAATTTACCAGATAGTAACAACTCTCCTATACAACTTATTACTCAACTAAAGGGTTATTTTGATCTTAACCCTGTAATAGCTTTAAGCTTAGCTATCACTTTATTTTCTTTTATTGGTATACCACCTCTTGTTGGCTTTTTTGCAAAACAAATGGTATTATCTGCTGCGTTAGATAGTGGGTATGTATTTTTAACTCTTGTAGCCATATTAACTAGTGTTATTGGTGCTGTTTATTACTTAAATATAATTAAACAAATGTTTTTTGATGTACACGAATACAAGGTAAATAAAAAATACGCTGATAAAACTTTACAAGGTAGTATCCAATGTCATAGTAAGCCTGAAACAATATATACAAGTAACAGCTTAAACACATATAAATGCATTAATCTTTTAGGAAAGGGTGTATTACTTAAGTATGCCAAAAATAAAGCAAGTGATATATATTTTAAAATAGATAATGTAGTTTTATCATCTTGTTTAGCCATTATTATTTCTATTTTAACTTTAATGTTGTTATTATTTATATTTGTAACTAATATACTTATAAGATTATCAAGTGTACTTGCAATTATAATGTTTAACCCTTAAATGTCTAGTACTACTTTTTTTTTTTTATTTATACCTTTATTAAGTTTTGTTTTATTGGCTGTAAATTTAGTATTTGCTCCACATAACCCGTATCAGGAAAAAGACAGTGCATTTGAATGTGGGTTTAGTTCATTTTTAGGACAAAATAGAACACAATTTAGCATATCTTTTTTCATATTTGCTTTGTTGTTTTTGCTGTTTGACTTAGAAATTTTATTAGTGTATCCATATCTGGTGAGTGCTTATACAAATGGTGTTTATGGCTTAACTATTATGTTAGTATTTCTTTTAGCTTTAACTTTAGGCTTTGCCTTTGAATTGGGTAAGAAAGCATTATCTATTGATAGTAGACAAATATTAAACGATAGCAATAAACAGTTTAACCTATAAATTTAACAGCTTAACCTGTAAATTTAACATTAAAAAGGTAATAAAATAAACGATGTTTATTGTGTAGGTAATCATACGGAATATTCAGATGACTCTTCTGAGCATTAGCAAAGCTATTGAGATCAAGATTGGGATAGTAAAGTTATACCAATTTGGATACCAAGACCAGAAAGAGTTGCAAAGTAAAAAGTTAGGCATAAAAAAAAACAATCGAAAATTATAAGTATAAAGGTAAACTAATAATAAAGTATTATGCCTGTTATATACATATTAAAATTTACTATATATTTGTTAAAATACTGTAATGGTGATATGTAAAGCTATATGGTATCATACCTAGAAGATTGTTTATTAGTATGAACATCTCTATAATTAACTTGCCTTTTGTATTTTAGCCTTACAAATGGGGTTGTTGCCATATAAGATTATAAAAACAATGAGACAAAGTATCTGGCTGTTGTCACTGTATTACGCGGGCATGGGGCGTAGTACCTTGTGTATATATCTCTGCCTTGAGTGGACGCAATACCTTGTGTTAACATACGCATTTATATAAATACTTATACGATTTTTATAATTATGTGTATTTAATTAAATAGATTTAATAATAAAGCAATATTTATTTAACCTTTCAGAGTAAGGATATTAAATCATATAAAAGTATATTTACTTGTATATATAAGGGTATATAAATAACATTTTTATGATAAATAAAAATAGAGACCTTAGTTTAATTGGTAGAATCTATGACTCTTAATCATCAATATGTGGGTTCAAATCCCACAGGTCTTAGCTGGTACGATCAATTTAATACATTAACTAATTGCTTACGATATATGCATACATACATACAGATACCCAATAGATCTGACCTAAATTTGTCCCACCCTAATGGAAGTAGCTACCGGGGTCAACTTTTTATTTTATTTTTATTTTATTTTTCTTTTATTTTTTATTAGTAAAGTACGTCCTTTGTACTCTTCTTATAAACTTTTTTACTTTTTATTTTATTTATTTTTTTTTTTAATACAATATATTGTAATGTGTGTATATTATTTCCTTAATATATATACTATTTGAGTTATATTCTCCTAGCCAAAATATCGGTTTAAGTCCTAGGCTCTTCGTAGTACTAGGCTGGGCGCTTGATCCCACGAACCATGCAATTTTTTTTTTTTTATAATATGATGATGATGATGATAATGATGAACTTTAGCCCTCTCCGTAATTTACATTGCAACTCCTTTGGTAGTAGGCGTCTTCTTACTTGTTCCAGATCTTTCGGCTCTTTAGCTCATATTCCCAAATTATATACCTTTTCTTCACTTGTCCCTAGACCTCATGCTTTAGTAAGTCTGCCTGTGCAAAGTAGTAACTTTTCATTGATTAATAAAATTTCTTTATTATTAGTAACTGTTTTCTTTACACTTGCGCTTAGATGACCCTTTAAAATGATGCTTGATCAAGCGGGTATGTTGGTATGTTACCCTGTTTTTAACGCATGTATATCACTAGTTTTAGCTTATATCTTGACTGCCTTTTCGCTTAAAAAATTATCCATGCCAAGGATAGTATTTATCATAGCTATGGGTACGGTATTTCCTCTGTTAATAATTCTTATAACTAACAATTTGGATAACGTATCTTTTTGTATTGCGGCGCTTGTTGATTTACATACATTAATGATTAAGGTCTTTTATCCTATAGAGTCGGGCAGTATTATATTTGCTACGACACGTGGGGGTAATATAGGCAGTTCCACAGGTGCAGGTGTAGGCAGCTCCACAGGTGCAGGTGTTGGCAGCTCCACAAGTGCTCATGTGGATAGCTCTTCACATAGTACTTCTGAGCAAGAAAAGCTAGATGAAGCTATCAAAGCTACACAGGAGGAACTTAAGGAAGCTACTGATAATCTAGATTTTATTGCATTTAAAGAGAATCTAGAACGTAAAACGGCGTCACTCATGGAAGAGCAAAAGCGGGAAATAGAATACTCTTGTAGAATCTATAAAGAATCTGATAGCTCTAAGAAAGAGCAATTGGAGGCTATGGAAAAGAATTTTGAAGAATATTTTGTTTTTGAGCTTGAAGCTCATAAATTATTACTGGCTGCTGTTAATTCTCCCTATGCAGAATCATGGAGAAAGAACCAAGACTCTCCCGGTGTAATATTAGACTTAGTACAGAAATCAGGTGTGAATGCTATTCACGATGTACTAAACAAGGATCAAAGAAAAAGTATATATAATGAATGCAAGGATGCAATAAAATACCAACCATATCCTAAAGAAATTAGTTTAACTCCAAATTTAAACAAGCAGGTATCGTACCTAAACGTTCGGGCTCGTATTGGACTGGAACTTGCAGCATTGGATGAAACAAAGAGGGTTAACCCTAGTGTAATTTCTGATGAGCATATAAAAACTAGTAAAGCTACCCTGAGTTTAGCTGAACAAATTGTAAAAAGAAGAAGCAAATGGTTGTTAGAGCAAGTACTTACTAATGAGGAACGTGAAACGTTATCAAAAAATGTTAGCCTTGAAGGGGATACTTATTATCGACCTCTTGTACCTAAGAAAATGAAAAAAACTGTTAAGTGACCTGTAAACTATGATAATGATGTAAAGCATGATAAAGATGTAAGCCATGATAATGATGTTGATTAAGCATGCGTGATGTATACTAGTAAAACGTGATTATAATGCCAGGTGTATGTTTTATTTTTATTTAATTAACTAGCCTTTGTACCTTAGCCTTACAGATCGAGTTGTTGCCATATAAGATTATAAAAAGCAAGGAGGCAAAATATCTGGTTGTTGTCACTGTATTACGCGTGGTTGGGGCGTAACACCTTGTGTCTATATCTTTGCCTTTGTGAGGGTGGGCGTGATACCTTGTGTTTATATCTCTGCCTATGTTGGGTTGGGGTGTAATACTATGTAAATAATGTGTAGATAAAAGTAAAAACAATTAAATTATCGGAGCGCCTAGACGACTCAGCCTTTTCGTAAAGGTTAGGGTGCTCCAGATTTTCGTCATCCAAATTGTGGCGATTCAGACCCTCGTCTTCCTGATGATTGTAACCCAAATTGTTATGGTCGTGTTCTAGCCCTACAGCAAAGGACCGATACACGGCCAGAGAATGGTCACACATAACTATACAGTGTTAAACAATAATTAATACGTAACAATGCTAGTAGTATCGCAAGTTAATAATGGTTAATTTCTGGTGCTACTAGCGTGCTTTGTATGCCTTATTTCGCAATGAAACATTACGAAGTATAATGTTTTGGTTTTCTTTCTTTTAACGAAAAAAAAATGATGCTTTGTGTATGCACACCATATGTGCATTCCCTCGGTATAAAATAAGCACCTAAGTAATGCTTGTAAACTTACATTTTTTTTTGTAATACTATATAATAATGAATTTATCACTAATATTATTTTTAATAGGTATATTAGGTTTTGTTTTAAACAGAAAAAATATAATTTTAATGCTTATATCCATAGAAATAATGCTTTTAGCTATTACATTTTTAATACTGGTAAGCTCACTTAGCTTTGATGATATATTAGGACAAACATATGCTATCTATGTAATAGCAATAGCCGGAGCAGAATCAGCAATAGGCCTGGGTATATTAGTAGCTTTTTACAGATTAAGAGGAAGTATAGCAATAGAACATAAATAATGTATTTAGCCATAATTATCTTACCTTTATTAGGTTCAATAGTTTCCGGTTTTTTTGGTAGAAAAGTAGGGGTTAGCGGAGCACACTTAATTACATGTATATGTGTAATAGTAACAACATTGTTAGCGTTATTTAGTTTTTTTGAGGTAGGCTTAAATAATATACCTGTTTCCATTATATTATTCAAATGAGTCGATTCAGAATCACTTGATGTATTATGAGGTTTTAGCTTTGACTCCTTAACAGTTTCTATGCTAATACCTGTATTAATTGTTTCTTCTTTAGTTCATATATATTCCATAGGTTATATGAGTCATGACCCTCGGGGTCACGTTAGGGGAAAACGTGTCTATGGGGGTAAATTGTCAAACTCCGGGGAACTCCTAAAGCTTAAGGTACCAAGCTCTAAATGAAAATGTATGAGTGGCTGAAGTAATTACTCAGGTACGGTAATAAGTCTTAAGATGAGTGAAAACGAAATGGACAATCGCGGATCTAAGTCAACTATACTAAACAGTATAGCTGTAAAAGAGCAACGAGTAGACGGCAGTTGATTAATTGAGCCCAGCTTGGTTAATTTAAGGTGTACTCTAAGGGGTTCCGAAAGGAATAGAGGTGTAATACTCAGTTTCAACCAGAGACAAGGTTGAAATTCCCATGTCAAAACCCTGTCTAAGCTATTCGATTTAAAAAAATTTTCTACCTATAATTCTGTTTATGATTCTACTATTGTAAATCCTGGCGTTTGATCTGGTTTAATAGACGGTGAGGGTTCGTTTAGCATAATAGTAGATAAAAATAAAACACGTAAATTAGGTTGACGTGTTCAATTGAAATTTCAAATAGGCCTACACACAAAAGATCTTAACTTATTATATAAACTACAACAATATTTAGGTGGTGTAGATATAGGTTCTATACATTTAGCTCGAAATCGTGAAATGGTTAATTATTCAATAGATTCAAATAAAGGTTTAAGTAAACTTATTATTCATTTAGAAGAATATCCGTTATTAAGTAAAAAAAATGTAGATTTTATGTTGTTTAAACAAGCGGTAAAACTTGTCAATAATAAAGCTCATCTTACTGTTGAAGGTTTAAATGAAATAGTGAATATAAAAGCATCCATGAATTTAGGTTTATCTGACATGTTAAAATCAGAGTTTGATGGACATATTCCTGTTGAAAAACCTCTTATCGATAATAATAACATAATTATGGACCCTAATTGAATTTCAGGTTTTGTTAGCGCTGAAGGAAACTTTGACGTTCGTATACCATCAACCAATAGTAAATTAGGTTATCGAGTACAATTGAGATTTAGAGTTTCTCAACATGATAGGGATTTTAAATTAATGGAAAAGATAGTTGAATATTTTGGATCGGGAAAGATATATAAATATGGCGGTAAATCCGCTGTGAGTTTAACAATAGTAGACTTTGCCGATATCACTAATATAATAGTTCCATTTTTTAATAAATACCCTATTTTAGGTATAAAACTCTATGATTATCTTGATTGGTGTAAAATACATAATTTAATGATTAATCGTTTACATTTTACGGTTCAAGGTATAGATTCAATTAGAAATATAAAATCTGGTATGAACACAGGTAGAAGTTTTAAAGATAAATAACCACTGTTAATATCTTATGCAATAAATCAATAGTAAGACAAATTTGGCTTAAATGCATAACCAAAGATTTTTTAGTTATTTAAGTTTATTTACTTTCATGATGATTATACTTGTTACAGCAAATAATTTCTTACTTATGTTTGTAGGATGAGAGGGTGTTGGAGTTTGTTCCTATCTTTTAGTAAGTTTTTGATTTACTAGAATAGCAGCTAACCAAAGTTCCATGTCTGCTTTTTTAACTAACAGAGTCGGTGATTGTTTATTAACTATAGGTATGTTTACTATTATATGAACATTTGGTAACTTGGATTACTCTACCGTATTTTCATTAGCTGCTAATATAAGTGAAAATATTGTTACTATTATTGGTATTTGTTTATTAATAGGGGCTATGGCTAAAAGTTCACAAATTGGGCTTCATGTTTGGTTACCTCTTGCCATGGAAGGTCCTACACCTGTTTCTGCTTTGATTCATGCCGCTACAATGGTTACAGCTGGTGTGTATTTATTAATGCGAGCATCTCCTCTAATAGAATATAGTTCAACAGTGTTAATACTTTGTTTATGAATAGGTAGCATTACTACTGTGTTTAGTTCTCTAATAGGTTTATTCCAACAAGATATAAAAAAGGTTATAGCTTACTCTACTATGAGTCAATTAGGCATGATGGTTATTGCAGTAGGCTTGTCTTCATATAATGTTGCTCTATTTCACTTAGTTAACCACGCCTTTTATAAAGGACTTTTGTTTTTAGGAGCAGGTGCTGTAATACATGCTGTAGCTGATAATCAAGACTTTAGGAAATATGGTGGTTTAATAAGATTTTTACCTTTAACTTATTCAGTTATGCTAATAGCTTCCCTTAGTTTAGTGGCTTTTCCTTTTATGACTGGTTTTTATTCTAAAGATTTTATACTTGAGTCTGCATATGGACAATTTCAATTTTCTAGTATTGCTGTGTATTTTATAGCAACTATTGGTGCTATGTTTACTACCTTATATTCAGTTAAAGTTTTATATCTAACATTTATAACTAATCCTAATGGGCCTTTAGCTAATTATAAAAAAGCACATGAAGGTGATATGTTTATGAGCTTACCCTTAATTATTTTGGCAGTTTTTTCTATATTTTTTGGTTATATAACTAAGGATATATTTATAGGATTAGCTTCTAATTTCTATGCAGACAACAGCTTATTTATACATCCTTTACATGAAATTATGTTAGAAACTGAATTTGCTGTTCCTAATTTTTTCAAATTATTGCCCTTATTATTAACGGTTATATTAAGTGCAGTATCATTAATATTATCTGAATACCTATTTAGTTTACTTATTAAGTTTAAGTTTACTAGACTGGGCTACAACACTTTTAGTTTTTTTAATCAACGCTTTATGATCGAGCTTTTTTATAACAAATATATTACTCGTTTTATACTTAACTTGGGAGGACAAACCACTAAAGTTTTAGATAAGGGTTCAGTAGAATTATTAGGGCCCTATGGCTTAGAAAAAGGACTACTGATATTAAGCAAAGGCCTAAGCAGTTTAAATACTGGTATCATAACTTCTTATGCTTTATATATATTAGTTGGTTTAATCATATATATATTAATACCTTATATGTCTATTAGAGACATTGGTTTATTATTGTTAATAATGTTTGTTCTACTTACAATAACCATTGATTTAGATTCATATAAGTTTAGTGTATTTATTAGCTTACCTGTACAAAGCAATATCTTTTTTTGTGAAAAGTAATAACCTTTCTGTTATTACTGCAAAATTAATACAAATGATAGCGGATTAAACAGACTTATCACTAAATAATCAGTCTGATCTAGCTCATATTATATTAAAAAATTTTGCAAGATGTGTTTTTGTGGAATATTTTTTAATAAATCCTGATTGTGCAAGGAATTATTTTACATATCAAGATGTGTTTATTGTTTGACAAAAAACCATTTGTGGTGATCTAAAAAGATTGATTTATTATAAACATTGCTATACACATGGTTCTACTATTTTTAATCAAGATATATCATCTAAAGGTCATTAATTTTTTTATAAAGTAACTGCTAGATACAAAATAGGTAGTGTTAAAAAGATGGAACAGGCCTCCGATAGCCTTGCTGAATGAAGTAGGAATACAATCACGAAACGAGCTAAAAGACCCACATATATATTATTGCCTATTTTGCATTTACAATAAATTTATAAAAAACGTTAGAAAATTTTAAAGTGCATACATTGTCAGATCTTTTTGATGACTTTAAATAAAACAAATAGTAATAAAAATAAAAAAGGGATTAGCTCAATGGTAGAGCAATCGTTTTACACACGAAAGGTTAGGTGTTCAAATCACCTATCCCTTATGTATAATTAGGTTTACTAAGCTATATTCTAAATATAAAGGTATATATCCAATATTACACATTAACGTTTGTTTTTTATTGATGCATAACTTCTGATATTACTAGCATATTATAAGTTATGTATGCAAAGCAATAAGTTTAGTTTTTTGCATGCTATGCTTACGGAGTATTAGACACCAGCAATATATTAAGCATGACATAAATAGAAAAGACCTAAAAAATAATGAGTATTATACATATATAGGTGTACCTGCAAGATTACGAATTATCAAAACTAAGCATTAAAAATTTAACTGCATAGCTAACGTTTAACCCTTTTTTATAAGAAAGGTATAGCCATGCTAATATTCATTTTCATTTTAATCCATGTTATCCAAAAGACCATAGCCTAAATCAATTTCATCCTGAAATGCTCCCATATATTTATCATCCTCATTTATAATTGTTCTCGTAAGCTCATATAACCGTGGATATTGTCGAGCACCTTTATCTAGGCCCAGATATGTATCTGGTACAGTCACAGGCTGGGATTGTAGCTTCAACAATAGAGGTTGGTGCTATTGTTATAACAATAAAACAAAAAATTACTTTGTTTTAAACACCACTATTAAGGTGTAAACAGAAAGTATGATAATTTTTTTTATTCATATCTGCAAAAGCAAGGTAGACTAGTATTATCATTTTAATTAATACGTATTAAAGTGGTTAATTGTTATTATTGCTATGAATATAAGTAAGGTAAAATTAATTTACAATAGAATGGTTTAATTAAACCTACAAACACATTTATAACGATTAGGCTAGAAACTTTTTATTTAGTTTTTTATCGAGGCTTAAATTTGTAAGCATGCTAGAAGTATTATAAGTTAAGCATCCATAAAAATCAAAAAAAAAAATATTGAAATAGCAATATTTCATATAAGCATTAAATTTAATGCTTGGTTTATGTAGTCCTTTACTTATATCTTGCCTATCCCTATGGGTTATACCACTGATTCAGAACAAAAGATGCAGTTATTGAATAACAATACTGGAAAAAAAGATTTAAAATCTTATTACGAA